GGCTCTTTGATGGAATAGTAGATGTCGTCATTTCCGCTCCTAAAGGAAACAGTATTCGAATTAGAAGGTGCGTCGATTCCGAGGATTGATTCTCTATGAATAGAAAGAAAGGACTTTTCTAAACTTTTAGGCCTGGTAGGCTAATCCATTTAATTAAAGCCCCAAACAAGGGCGTCCTAGCTAGTTCAAGTTCTCCCAATTGAAACTCGTACCCAAAAGGGAAGGCAGGAGCGGTATAAAAGGAGAAAGCCAAAAGCCCGATTGAAGCACTAATTGGCGGTATTAAGTCCTACTAGAAGGAAGAAGGAGTTAAAGCTATCTGCATTTCAGTAGTATCTCATTCACGTAAGAAAAGAGAATCAGTCTGCATGTCTCTCCTTGTCTGAATCCCATTGTAAATGTAAAAGGAGGCCAAAAAGAAGTCGTCAAGGTTTTCTTCTTCTTAGGTTTGATGTGATGGGATTTCGCGTGTTTATGGGTAGATTCAAGCTGGGGAATGTGAATGTTCGTAGCAGGGGTAGTCCTATTCTTTTTTAACTAGAGAGGAGCTTCGTGAGATCGCTGGCCCGCAAGTCCACTTTTTTGTTTGGCTCCTTACATGAAAAGGGGAGGGGGAGTGAAGAGAAAGAGATCACATTCTGGGAGAGAGAGATTCCAGCCTTCTTCCCAGCTGAGGCAAGAAAGAATCGAGCAGAAGGTCTGGCTGTGCGCGAAGAAGGACTTCGGCCATTAGTGAAACTGCTTTCACGAGTTCCCGAGGTTAATTCAATCTTTCATCAGCTTCGGAGCTCGCGAGCACGCCAAGCACAAGCTACTTCCTTTCCACTTCCTACGAGATTTGAAATAGAGGTCTTTGTCCCAACCTTTCTTGTCTTCAAGCAGTGTCTGTTTACGGCCGATTTCAGGGGAAGGAGAAGCCTCAGCGTACCATTCATTAGGTTCAGGGGCTGAAAGGGACGGATTCCACATGTGTCTATGAAGAGGAGCTTCGTCAGCCACTTCCTTCGCTATTGATGGCACATCTAGCTCAGCCGCATCTGCAGTTGAAGCAGTTGACGGCCAACAGGTCTCAGCGGAGGGAGCGCTAGCCACTCTCTTTCTATTGTTCTTGGACGACGAGAGGGAGCAGCTGCATCTAATTTCATTGATTCGGGGGAACAGTCTATCCTGTCTCCCATTCTCTTTAGATATTAGACAAGAAAGGGACAGATTTCCCGATATGCCTTTTTCACAGCTATAAGACAGCTTGCCAGGGCGGTTGCGAGGGTTAATGGACGAGTCAGGATGGGATAGAGGAGAAATCCAATCTACTTGAATTGCCTTTCACTCACTCCTCAAATAAAGTCCGTACCGTAGCTGCGCCGCAGGCAGCTGTCTTCAACAAAACAAAGAAAAAGCGCGGGAAACTCCCAGTCGATGAGGGCAATGGAAAAAGAGAAGCTACAGGTTCCGTGCTCATGTCCTAGTTAGGTTACGGAGGGGCATTATTTGAATTGTCTACTCTCGGAAAGTACGGTCAGAGTCCTACCCTTCCTTCAGTTCATGGGGTTAGGTCTAACTATCTTCTATGACGCCATTGGACGATCTCTCTTTTCGGTGCCAATGAAGAAGATGAGCTCAGTTGAGGATAAGCCTTCGCGTACCTAGCCCCACATGGAAAGTAAGGGAAGCAAAAGGAGGGCTAAGAAGGGCAAGGGATATGCTCTTCTCCCTTTCTTTTCTGATTAATTAGTCTATTATTCCACATTCTGAAGATAGCAAGCAGTTCGAAGACGTGAAAATCGTCTGATCGGCGGATGCCTTCATCTCATCTATGAAGAAAGCTAGTGGAAGCGCCATCTCTTTGAATTGATTAGAAAGTCTGGGATCTCCTTTTTCAGTCAAGCGCAGGAGAAGCATTAGCGAAGTGAGCGGGGATCGAAGAACTGAAAAACTCTTTCCATTTCCAAATACCTACAGCAGCTCTCGCTAAAGTCATTTCCGGATTCTTGCTTTCTTAGTTCTTATTTTTACGACAATACGTTGAAGTTAGCATTAGCTGCGGCACTAGTAAGAAAGCTAGAGAGAAAGAGACCTCCTAGAAAGAATGCTACAGCCCTTGCGCCCTTCAACTCAGGGAGTGCGTCGATCGCTATCCCCTCGGCAAGCTTTGAGATTCTCTACATACCTCAAAAGAAAAGGCTTTGCTAAAGCCAATACGGCATTCACAGCTGGCGAAAGAGCCAAAGACCCGAGAAAATTTATGGTCAATCAGCTCTCTCCGGGACCTTTCCCGCCTTTGCTACAGACGTCACTTTGCCCTTAGGAAATCTCAATGAATATAATGCAGCTCTGGCAAAGAGCCCCTTCCGTGGTCTTTTCTCACTCTAACAAAGGAGGCGAAGCGTACCATCTACCTAGGGCCTTGCTCCGAGGCAGTCCATGTTACGGAACTCACTCTGCTCAGAAGAGCTCCATACTTATCCAGCTCCAGGAGGTGAAGATAAAGCACATCGTGACAGAACGGAATGATAAGTAGAACCGGCAACGGAGGCTATTCCATAGAAGCATTCCCGTCTTCAGCATCTGAGTCATTAGTTTCTTCAGCACCAGCGCCCATAGTTGTTCACCTTGAAGTAGCACGTGTTGATTGAGATCGATAACTAAAGCGCTTCTTCCTAGGGGTGATTAAGAGACAGGGGATTTTGTTCCAGAAGCAAAAAGGTAAAGTCGGCACCTTTAGTTGACCTCGTTAATTGAGAATCAGAGCCTATTCAAGCAAATCCGATTCAAGGCGCAAATAGAGTTTATTAATAACCAGCATCCTCCCCCTAATGAGGTGATGACATCTGTTATAGTTCCTAGGAGTGATGTTCCAACATCCCTTCCTGTCCCAGCTTCTTTTCTCGCATCCCTAAAAAGAGCATCCGAGATAGCCAAGCATCCGAAGATCGGACATTGGTGACACCTGAAGACCCGTCTGTCTATCTTTTGTAAAAGAATAGGTGGTGCTCTAGCATAAATTGACACAGTGAGGGAAGTGCAAAAGAAGGGCTTGTTTCTTCTCTTTGCCGGATGGAGCTTTTTAGCCACTTTTCATATCATAAAGTCGGCCTGCTTCGAATAAGCAATCACAAAGAATGGTAAGCGCTACGAACCGTCGCCTTACTAATCTCTTTCGAGATAGAGGCAGAGGTGAAGGCACCCATCTGGCCTTTGAAGGAAGGCTAGTCACTCCCGCTCGACTTCCTGAAACTAAGGAACGTCGCTTTAGATCGGCTCATTTGGAGGCGATTTTCCTACATCTTTTTTGTTCTTGTTAAGAAAGTCCCGAAGATCCATTTTTTTTTTATTGCTAAATTCTTCTTTTTTATTGTTCTGTCAAAGGTTTCCTTATCGCTCGGATATCTCTTTATGGACGAACTCCAGAAGGCGGTTGCGCTATCCCTCTTCCTTTGCTCACGAGTCTCTGTGGTTCGTGTTTTCCTCGCCCACAGTTCTTTTATGGTACCTTTTGGTATGTATTGCCCCCTAACTCTATATCAGATCCACCAGACGAGAAACGTGATTCCGAACTGCTGCTGAGTCGTCGGACTTATCCACCAAGGGATTCGTGGAATTTCTGTGGATTGCGTTGGGGGAAATCTACCAAAGCTAGGCAGATAGATAGACTCCTTTCCTGCTTATAAGGGAGAGCAAGAAACAAAATCAAATGATTGTTTTTTAATCAGCGTCCCCTTTTCTTTGGGGTATGCAGATACTAAGAGTCCTCTCACTACCAACCAGTAGACATCATCTGGCTGGGTCTTGCCGGTATCAACAACGAGAAAAAAACAACCAAATGAAAACAGCAACTAACTATGGCTCTTGGCCCAGACAACGTCCTAGGCGTAGGGGGGATCGGAGCAACAGGGAAGGCCTAGACGGACGTTTTTATTCCTGGGCTGCAGTAAGTAGATCGAGAGGTCGTTCCGCCCCTTGTCCCCCAAGATGGGTAATATGTTCTCAATAAATGTTGCTCCAATCTGACCTAGCTGGCGAGCGATCCCAGTTTAGGCAGAGAACAAGACAGCAAGCGAGCGTACCTTTGTTCGCTTCTTCTCCACCAAGCACGGAAGTTTAAGGATAACTGTAGGTCGGTGGATACCTAAGGAAACTCCGATTCGATCCGCCCCCCGGCTGGGAGGCATTTACCTCATCCCGATCACAAGGAGAGGTTCACCATGATGGGGGGGTCCTCTCTTTTTTTCCCTTCCGGAAAGAATGAAATGCATAGGGGACCATCCTTTTGTTGCGGCATGCTCTTCAGATTTACGGATTCGTAGGGGGCCTCAGGCCCGCGCTTAGTTGACTGACAATGACAAAGGCTTTCGAAACTAAGCTAGGGCCTTTTGAATTGAATCTTAAGTAGTCTATCAGTGGGGCGAAGCGTGAATGACCCTTTTCAGTAGGGGAGCGAAAGGTTAGACCTTCTAAAGGCAGCGAACAGCGGTTCTTATATGTAGGTATGGCGTTCCCTCTTGACTCTCCTAACGTCGAGCTAAGTGACTTCGTAACCTTTGCGTAGCGTAGTAGAATGAAGGCTACGCACCGACGCTCTCTTATCTATTAGCCTAAGCGTCTTCGCTAACTTGCTCGCCTATTATACTACACCCTACTATACAATACATTAGTAGAGTAGGCTAAGCTAACGCTTACTTCTACTAATGTATTGTATAGCCTTTTCCTTTTTGAAAAAGCCTTTTTTTTTTATATCCTTTTATATATATGCCAGCTTGACAATGACATTGCCTCTTGATTTGATCTGAGGTGCGAAGAGAAACATCTCTTTTTTATGACTTCCACTTATCGATCCCGGCCCGGAAAAGTGACCGACCAGGGCCCTATTGATGAATGGAAAGGATTTATGAGCCCTAGCCCTTGTAAGCCCACACCTGTGTAGAGTAGATCGTTCAACACCTGCGGCACAAACCCATTTTTACCTATTGGTCCTAGTATCATAGGCGACCGAACGGCCGCCCCCTAATTACTAGACCGACCTGCTATAATAATTCCATAAACACCTAGCGAAGATATGGCAAACAAATAAAGTAGCCCTATGTTCGGATCTGACAATACCATACCATAATCAAAAGGTACAACGGCCCGAGCGACCAGACTTAACATAAATGTAGCCACTGGAGCTATTCTAAAAAGGGATAAATTAGCACTACTTGGTGAAATAGGTTCTTTTAGAATCAATTTCAAACCATCTGCTATAGGTTGTAACAATCCGAACGATCCCACTACATCAGGACCCTTTCGACGTTGCACAAAAGCCATTACTTTACGTTCAGCTAGCACTAAAAAGGCTACTCCTAGTAGAAGTGGTATAATTATTCCAAGTATTTCAGCTGGAACAGCTATGTACGTTTTCGATTTTCTATTCACTCATGATCTGGCCTGGTCGACCCAATCATGATATTGAAGGATGGGACCTTTTCTCAAAAACCCCGGATCCCGGGAAGAGTGGAAGATGGTGCAACATAGAATCTTGTTACGTTACTTCGAATGGCCCGCCTCACTTGCTTTCTTTATAAAGACATAAGCGAAGTCAAGGGATTTGATTTCCTTCTAACTAGTGGCTGAGAACCTTCATTCAACAGATTTGTGATTGAGTCAATAAGGGTCTGGAATCTTTGCTCTTCTCTTTTGCATTTCCGCTGCCTGCGTTCTTTCTTCGTGTCCGTTCATATCGCAAAGCGGGGCGACGCCAGGTTGGTTGAAAAGAGCGGGGCCAACCAAGACCCCCAGAGAAAGCTTTGCTCGATAAAGCAAACGATTCGTTCCGACAACTTCGGACCAGATCTTTGAATTAGCCGATCTTACAAAATCGATCGGGCGGGCTGGTTGGGAAGGATTTATTAGCGGAGAAAAGAATCGCCGAGAGATATATATATTCTACTATTTAGTCAGAACGAATGAGTGGCTGTGCAGCATGCTCCGGAGGAGATCACCCCTTCCCCGAGTCAGTCCAGTCAGTAAAGGGGAAGGCCTGCTGACTGCATTTCGGGAGTTTGAACACCATCCCATTTCAACCAAAAATACAACCCTGTCAAAGGTATCTAACCTTCCTTCCTTATGAGTGGAAATCGAATCCCGTTTTGTCTTTTTTTGCATAAAAACCAGCCTCTTATATATATTACGTTAACGTTACGAAATTTGTTACATATCTCGTTGGGGAGTCGACCCCACACAACAACGACCATTCACTTGAACTCTAACTGTCGCCCGCTAAACCACTTAGCTACCGGGATTTCTTCTCACACAGTACCAATCGCTACGAGATTCTCTAAAAGCTTCAATCGCATTAAATACTAAACTAAGGAAACCAAGAAGGAGCAATTGACGAGTAAGCGGCCTCACGAGAGACTGTACATGTTCACACTTGCACGCTTACTGCTCGGAATCTTATTAGAGAACTCATTCCCCGCGCGTAGGAAGGAGTCGAGTTCTTCGAAGTCAGAAGAAAGAGTCATGTTCACAGCAATAGGCCTAATAAAAAACCAGGATCTGGGCTTGAGCTGGACATGCGCTCCCATTCCGGTCCGGCTCTAGATGTTCAACACAGTGCCAGTCTGTCCCTTGGAGGGACATACCTGGTGTGCCATCTGATGAACACTTTTTTATGGGCTATGGGTACCGGCTCCTTTCTCTCCTTACTCTATAATCTATAATCACGCTAGAATTAGACGGCTGAAATGCAAAATTTCAGTTTTTGCGCGTTAAAGTTAAGCCTTTTCTCGCATGGCTCTGACCCCTTTCATTTGATCATATAGGGAAAGTTATGAGATTTCTCCGATCCTGTCAAAGAATGGCATCTCTAATGCTTTGTATAAGTCTTTCATAGACCATGGGATTCTTCATCAGACCTCATGTGCGTGCAAAGACTCCTCCACAAGACTGGGTTGTAGAAGGATAATGGAACAATCGCTCAAGAAACTCGAGGACTTATACTGGGAATGAAAGTTCCCGATCTTTGGCCCTATGCCTAAATTGAATGATGACCGCTTATCTGAGCTGAGTAAAAAGACGATGGCTCCTAGGCTCTCCCCTAAACGCTAAAATCATTGCTTTCTTAAGAAAAAAACGAGTAAGAAAGTGAAAGAAGCCCCATGCCTACTCTTCTTTCCTGCTTCTCAACTACAACTAGGATGGAAGCCTTTTCAACATCAACAGCTCTCTTTCTCATTATCATTATATAGGCTCCCTTCACCTAACCTTCAAAATAAATCTCCATTTGCTTAATTAAGAAAGATTAGCTATATCCCATCTCTCCCCAACTCATACATATTAATGCCTCTGCTCTATACTAATATGTAATGTATGCTGAGGGATAAGGACCTTAAAAGAACAATTCTTTTTTTATTTTATGCTCCGGAAGATGATTTTCATTACCTACTGGATATCGATCTAAGAGGTGCCTACTTCCTCGAAAACGCCCTCTCTATAGGTTGGGGCCTTTTCTTGCATTGCACTTGCAGGATGATAAAAGTGGAAAGGAGCGTCATTAAACTAACTTAGACAGGAAAAAAGAGCAGCTCCCTTGACTTTGACAACTGGGGGAAGAGGATCTGGCTACTGTTTTTGCTTCTATCTTCGTTCATTCCCCTTGGGTTAAATGTCGTCTTTTGAACACCTCCTAAAGCCGCTTCTGTAATACCGCTTTATCTTTATCCCACTCCTACTTTCTCTTGACTATGGGTATGGGACACTCCTACACGAGTATTACACCTGAAATATCGTATCGGGCTGAAGGTTCTGTGATTGTGATCACTTACGACAAGCCTTCTGATAAATGAAAAATACGTTTTATAGTTGTGAAAGTATGTGACGTAAATTGCGCCTTTGTTTTCGAGTCTCCTACTTCATTTTATAGGTAAGTGTTAAGTCTTGTCGCAATAGCATGCATGTGATCCGCGAGTGACTTCTATTCTTTTTCCGCGTTTCCGCGCTCCCCGCCACTTTTGCTCATAAGTCAGTAAGCTCTTCTCCACGTCATATTTGTACTCTTACTTTCGCGTCCTTCATTCGGTTTCTGGATGAACCATTAGTATCCTTTACGGCTTTAAGCTTAAGTAAGGGCTCTCGGAATTCCCTTTCCTTACGGGGGCATGCTCACTTGCTACTTAGCTACTAAGGGGTGGCATCCCTTTCTTACTATGTAACCTCGTCACCGGTTAAATAAAAAAGGCTTATGAAATTCATGGAATTACGGCTTTCTGTCAAAGATTCATAGGTCTTACTCGTACTAGTACTACTACTACTACTATCGCATATCAGCTGTTATGATCTAGTGTCGCAGATCCGCTGTTCACTACCAACCCTCTCTCTTATTATCTTAAAAGTTATAAGGGGTACCATCATGAGTTCCTCCTCGTTCTCGCTATTGTATGATTTTTGGTCCAACGAATGTAAAGTAAAAAAGACAATGAAGAGAAAATTTCCCACTAGTACTAGTGTCCGTAAGTTCCTATTGATTTCTATTGAAGTTCAACTCTTGAATTCCCCTGCTTCAAAGTTCTAGCGCGATCGCTCGTCTGAATAAGATCTTCCACTGTACCGCTGTGGTGATTGTAGTTGAAGGGCATGCTGGTGCTTTCCGATACCATCTGGCTGTTGAAAACAACAGTGCTTCAAGGTATACGGCGGTTAGGCTCATCCAAGACGCGTTTCCGGAAGTCGTAGGGAAGTTGAAGGTCCAATTTGCGAAGAGCTGGGGGTGGCTGTGTGACTTTGTTACTTCGGGTGACAGGGAAATAAGAGTGGTCTGGGGCGAAGGACCAGATCGTTGAAATCGCGACTTTAAAGAAGAAAGGAAGGGAGAAAAAAGGTGAGCAATGAAGTAGGCAAGGCCAATCCATCTGTCAGCTTCTAGGTCAAAAGCGAGTCTCCATTACGCGGTGATCTTTCCGAAAGTGGAGGTCCAGTCCAGCTCTAATCCAGTCTCTGATGGCGTAGTGGGCTAACTGACTGACCTAAAGGACTAGGCAGCTTCGGCTCCTATAACACAAGACCCGCATTCAATCAGAGAGGCTTTCACTCCTTCGTGCATCTCTAGCCACTTCCTCTGAGGAAAGCGTAAGCCGATCTAAAAGGCCAACTAGTTGCCCGAAAGCCTACCATATAATGGAGCTGGTACTTGTCTCCATCCCACCTATACCTGAATAGATTGAAATCCATTTCAGTTCTCCAACCCGGGCTAGGAAGTAGTGCTTTTTAGAATAAAACCGCGCCGATCTTGTGTGGTCACTCGCTTCCTTTATGCTTTCTGAATCTGTTAACGTATTAGAATCCCCTCTTTCTCGCGTAATGTACTCTATTTCTGGATTCGCCTTAGATAGACCTTTTCGAAATGCTGTACTTACTTCATGCCAAGCAGTTGCTTTGAATCGAAAAGAATGCATTGCGTTTCAACTCCCATGCTTTTAGTTGGTCAACAACTCTTTATACTTCTTCACTACGGCCGAGGAAGGGATTTCTCGTAACAATAGGAGACAGACAGATATAGAGCACTAATCCTACTAACTGGGGCAATCCAGGGTAAATCTCATTGTGCATCTACTTCTGCTCATCGAGAGTATACCCCCTACCAGAAAAAGGCTGAATCAAGATCTCGTTCGTATTCCCTTTGCTGCCACGGAGAGCGATGTTCCGCCTCTTTCTTAAACAGCTCTCGCTCATTCAGTTCACTGAACCTGAGCCCTTCCACCAAGAAGACAAGCGGAGCGATCAGTGTGATCAAGCGAGCTATCATGCTTTTTCTGGCTTCTGGCCTACACAGATCAGGTTGTTTTGTTTGGAGGGCGATCAGTGGGATCCCTCAGTTCATCTATGGTTTTTATTCTTTTGTCGAATCCGAGTTCCTCATGCCATGAAGACCAGCCAAGCAGATGTGATTCTGTCTCTTCCTTTCCCCCCTTACTTCCCTAAAAGGTTGACTCTCTCTCCTTGCTCGTTTCACTCCTTTCCGTGAAGAGCACACTAGGCACCAAGTCGCAGTGACAACGCCTTCTAGCGGTAGTCCTCCGGTAATCAAGCAAGAACAAAGAATCATTCATCGGAGGGAGCGTGGATTGTTTTCAAGTCAGGCAGATACCCTTTAAGACCCTTGATTGTCGCTCTTTGAGCAGGCAGAGACGAACACACAATTCCAACGGCAGCAGGAGCAGGAGGAAGAGAGACTTTCGAACCCGACACATCCACTGCACGATGCTTTGGAGCCGTAGTTCCGAGATTTGATTGAACTGGACTTTTCCGACTTTGGCTGACTCTTGGCTAAAATTCGAAGACACTATTACCTATGAAAAAATCGAAGGGCCACTGAGCTTCACTTTCAATAGCGTTTGCGTGAGCTATCGCTTACTCCACTCGCACAAAGTTACTGAAGTTGCTTTGCCTTCGCTACCCTGCGAAACCTGACTGACCTGTTAGGGCCTCCATAGACATAGAAAGAAGCACAAGCCTCACACCGCTCTTTAAAAGGTCCTGTAACTTTCCTGTCCCTATCTAGTTCACCAGCCAAGCCCTGTAAACCAGTCGATCCTACTTTGAAGTCGGAGAAAGACCATTTTCAACTTTTTATCAAAGTCTCGTGGAGCTAACTAGCAGTGACCAGGACCCGAAAAGCGAACAAGCCCAGTTGAACAAAGAAAAGTAGGCCTGTCAAGAAGACAAGCTCCACGCTCAAGCTCAAGCTCTATCTCCTTCCCAACCCAACGCCCTCCTTGCTGCAAGATTTGATAGTAAATCACTGAGGAGAGATAGCTTTCCTCTTATCCATGCCGACCTGCATTGAGAATCCTGTTTTCTACTTGCTAATTAATGGTTCTCCACAGGGAGACCTCCGGAGCACAAAAGGGACACGAGAAGGAAATCCCTTATCACCCCACCTAGCGAGCTTAGCACGCATCTTTAGATGATTCATAGGTCACAAACAACCATTACAAGTAGTTCGTCTATCATTTTTCATTAACTCAAAATCGACTGAAGCAAGCCTAGATGGACTAGCCTAACCTACAAGAAGGAAGGATTCCTAACAGGGAGTAATGAAAGAGGCTTGGTATTCAGTATCAAGAACTCACGAAACCACTTCCTCTTGTCACCCTATGGTTACACGGTCCCGTGATGGAACCCGTAAGCCTAAAACTTATTTCACTATCAAACATCCCCTTCCCCAATGTTTTCATGCTGCTCTTTCTCCCTCAGAACCTACATGTTATACACAAACAACACAATAAAAATAATGGCGTACAGCCATGATGGAAGAGTTTGATGCACTACTTAAAAATCAGACCTGGTCCTTGGTTCCTCCTTCTTCAACAATGAATGTAGTGGGCTGTAAATGGCTTTTTCGAGTAAAGCAACGGGAGCCATCAGCTCTCCATTGAACGCTATAAAGCGCGCCTTGTCACCATAATCAAAAACCCGGTCTTGATTTTGATGAGACCTTTAGCCTGGTTGTGAAAGTCTGCACTATCCGTTTGGTCCTTTCCATAGCCATTAATAATGATTGGCCTGTGCGCCAACTTGATGTCAAAAATGCCTTCCATCGTTTGCATCAAGAAGAGCATACTCTCTGAAGAAGTTTTTATAAAGCAACCACCTCCTCCAGAGCCCGCTCATCCTCATTATGTATGCAAACTACATAAAGCTATCTATGGGCTACGGCAAGCTAAGCTCCAAGGGCATGGTTCGAAGGTTTTAGCTCTTTTCTGCTTGAAATTGGATTTTCTTAATAATTGCTCCTCTATGTTCATTTATCATAGCTCACATGGTATGGCACTTCTACTTCTCTATGTAGATGATATAATTTAAACTGGTTCAAGTTCACTTGTCATTTCCAATATTATCCATCAGTTACGATCTAAGTTTGATATCAAAGACCTTGGGGATCTTCATTTTTTTTTCTTGGTATGGAGGCCCATCGAGATTCTTCTGGTTTAACTCTCACACAATCAAAATATGCCATTGACTTGCTCAAGAGATCTAATATGGCTGCTGCCAAACCTTCCCCTGTTATTTCAGGCACCAAATTATCTGCTCATGACGGCTATTGCTGATGTGTCCTCTTATCGTAGCATTGTGGGTGATCTTCAATACTTAACAATGACGCGCCGCTTATGTATGCTGTTAACCAAGTTTGGCCAGTTCATGCACCAACCCCGCACCTCGCATCTTGCTGCAGTCAAGCGCATTTTACGTTATATATCGTTATATATAAAGGCACAGTTGATTTTGGTTTACGTATCACCACAGATCGCTCTTTAATTGCCTATTCTGACGCCGATTGGGCGGGTTGTCCAGATGATCGAAGATCTACAACTGGTTATTGCATATTCTATGGTCCAAATCTGATCTCATGGAGCTCTAGGAAGCAACGAACTGTATCCCGGTCTAGCGCCGAAGCTGAATATCGAGCTCTAGCTAAACAAGCTTAGACCTTCCTTCTTTGTGCTTCCTGCGCTCGGAAGGGTGAAGACTATGCCACCGTAAAAAAAAATAGGTAGTTTTCTACTCTCAGAAATGGCTTAATCGTTGGATTACCGCTCTTTAGCAGGATGCCATAAGAAGTGCCCTTTTCATGCCCTTAGTCGAAGGCTTCCTACCTACGTGAAATAGAGTTCGTAGCCAGACTTGCTATCTTAGGCCTCACCTAATTCGCTTTCTTAGGTCTGACCTTCTTCGAGGCATAGCCCTTGATCCTGGGCACGCACATGGATGTTGTAAGGCTGAGTGCTCCGTTCTCTTCTCCTTTCCTTATAGCTCACAGTCAGACTAGTATTCAAGGAAGGAACTCCAAGCTTCGAGTAGGGCTTCGGTGCCTTCTCTCAATCGGCAAGGAAGCTAGCAATGCAATGAAGGGTATTTTTCCAATTTCTCCTTTACTGCTGCCGGTGGATTGGTCTTTCTTTCCAATTGCTTTTTTGAATGGAATCAGAGTTCAGGTGAAGAAGGTGCTCCCTCATCAAAAGGTCTCTTTCAAAGAAAGATCTTCCAATTTCTACTCTTCTCGCTACAGACTCTGATCGCTAATCCATTCCCGGTTCCAACTCCGGTGTAACTCATCACAAAATTGCGTGATCTAAGATCCGGGGACAACTTCTATTATAACCAGGCTGGGAACTTTTTGTCTCAGACCTGACTTCCCGACCATCCCAAGAGAGATCTACCACTCAAATAGACTCAGAGACATCTAATCTCGCTTTGTGGCCATCCGCTCCCCTCGCGAATAAAGGAGATGGAGCAGCTCCTCTTCTTGCTCCCAGCTTTCCCGATTAGATCAGGTTTCCTGAAACTCCGCTGCTTGCTTTGTTCTAAGCTCAGCTGGAAATCAAGGACTTTCAAAGTGAAATAGGGTTTGCTCCTTGGCTAAGAGCCTATTCCGCTTCTTCTTTATTAGGTTGGTGCTTCGTAGAAGATCTTCCGTCTTACTATGTTAGAGGGGCTTTCATTGCTTTGTTGAATCAATCAATTAGAAGAAAAAGACAAAGCCAATGTGAATTGGAAAGGAACTCGAAAAAACCTAACTACAGACTGCGATCAAGAATCCATGAGAGAATGCGCGAAAGAAGACATGCTCTTGAGCCCTTTCTATTCCACACCCCTACCTTCCAATATGGTGACATCTAGAATAGAAAGAGAATCTCCGACCTCGGATAGAAACGGATCTTCTTTAATTTACCGCTAGCTCTTGGCCATAAGCTGCCGCTCTTCCTAATGGACTTAGAGACCTCTATTCCAATAACGTCGATAAGGTCACGGCTTCTTGAACGTCTGCCACGTTTTCTGGGCTTCCTTGATTCAAGAGAGGTGGTCAGGTTCCTGACGTTCTCCCTTCTTCCATTCTTGTCCTGAAACTGAGGAAAAGGCTAGCCCCTTTTCTCTTTCTTTCTTGGCCAGGCTAATTTAGTAAAATGCGGACAGATAGCTACTCTTCTTCGGACTTTCATTCCTCGGTTAGGTTCAGTTGCGCCCGCTGCTCACCTTTGAAATAGAGTTGAGCTGCTAGAAGCTGGAAATCGAAGACTTGAAGATTCCTTTCCCGCCCAAGGAGTGAAGTTGAGACCTCAGAGTCTATGATGATTTTCTTTTCTTTTTTACCCTTCTTTCTGATTTCTGATCTTCTTCTTTTTCTACTTTCTTTAGGGTGCTCCTCAAAATAGGATCTCTTGCAAGCTCTTAACCATACAGGGTTGTTCCTCTTCTAAATTTTGCTAGATTTGTCACAAACCTCACCCTCGCTCTAAAAGGTCCATGCTTTGACATTGTTTCAGGAAGGTTGTTTGCCACGGGAACGTTCCTCTTTTTCTTGAGGGAATACTTGGAGTCTAAACGACATTCTGGGCCCTCCACTACTTTTTAAGAATGTATTCGCATAGGACCTCCGCGGTATAACTTTAACCTTTTTACTTTACCCCCAGATGGATTCAAATCATCAAAGACCCAAACCAAAGGTGAAAATCATTGTCCGCCCCTGCTTTCTTATCATTGAAAGCCTTGGCAGCAACTAAAGCTGAATCTCGCCTAGCAGGTCTCCGCGAACAATTGGCCAAACTCGTGACATGCTTTCTTTATCAAGGAACTGTGTGTCAACGTTGTGCCGTCTTTTATCTCTTAACTTTAAGGTTTTTAAGTCTTTGTTCAGTGTGTATTGTATTTAATTCGCGGAACACAAACTTAAACAAAAAAGTAAGCTGGTGCGAAATGCAGACCACCGCGGTAAACTGCGCATCGTGTTAAGGCTAGGGCCGCTGGGTTTCTTCTATATCTATAATAGATAGGAAACATCCGTTCTACTTACTATAGGATAGGATCGTTGGGGGACGACGGTTCAAGCGACATCCATTCCCCCGGAGCCAAAGATTCCTTCTATAAAGACTAAGTCAAAGTGGGGGAAGGGGCACAGTTGCAAGACTAGCCTCCGGCCAACTTTCTAACCCCGGCTAGCTAGGTTAAACACTAAAAAAGGTATCTTCAATCAACGAAACGTAATGCGTCTGCCATTCGACAGAAGAGAGAAATCAAAGATCACAGAATAAAGAGAGCACTCCACAAGCCAAAGATGCGTTGTAGATGAGTCGGTTCGATCGCCCCACATATAAACGGTTTTTTAATGCCTTATCCTCCGCCCATCTAGTTGAGCAATTGAGGGATAGGAGAAGAAGAGTGGAAGGGATTGAGAATCTTTACGCTTGGTTGGGGGCTGCCTCTTTGAGGATGGCTGATGGTGGATCACGGAATGTGCTAGTTTGACTTAGATGGATCCCGGGGACTGTTGCCAACAATCCCATCCATCTTCAGTAGCAGATGCGGACACGAGAGATCTCTTGTCCGTTCTTGCCTTGTAGATCGAAGGATTTCAGAAATTATCCGTGGGGCTTACGACTGCTTCCAGAGCATCTAAAGCAGGGCATTCTAACAAAGGCATTCGATGTAGTGCCTTACTTTTCAACTGCAAATAGCGTATAAGAGAGAGAGAGTGACTCAAACTGACTCTTCTCTTGGCGCATCTCGAAGACGGTGTCACTTGGGATCGTTCCTAACTCAAAAACCCTTCCCCCGGAACTCCTATCAAAATTCCCGGCGTGAGAGACTTCTGCAAGTCGATCTCCACACAGAGTTGCATATGACCTCTTTTTTAGCTTATCTTAGTCAAAAGAGCGGCATTACTCCGAAATAAAATAATAAAAAAATCGAAATGAATATGCCGTCTCGATTGATGGTTCTCCTTTATATCTTCGGATTCAATCGAGTCCTATTTCAAGTAAAATAGGTTCGATGGCTCTTGTCTTTTCTTTAAAAAAAAATGGAATTCCTTATCAAACTCAAATCCTTTGGCCAGAGGTTTCCCTAGCTCCATCCGAGTGTTTACTACCAAGTTTCTTTCCGTCGAAGTGAATAGTTGCCCTAGGTTATGAACTAGTTTATCCTTTTCCTATTCCTATCCTAGGACTGGTTGGCCTTCTAATAAAGCCCTTGTACTGCGCTATTGCCTTTAACGCCCTAAGGATCCTAGAGGGCGCTATTATAATCAGTGCTTCTATGACGATCTAGGCCAGTTCCATTGGATGGAGTTTCTTTCTTTTCTGGTCCGTTCTTTAAATTCTCCAGCTCCAGTTGGAGTAGCTTTACTACAAGATCAAAGAGAAAGTGGTTCAAAGATCTCATCTCCCCCGATTGGAGAGAGGGCAGCTAGGTTAAAGGAGAGGAGGTTATAGGTCCATTCTTGCTATTGGGATTGTAACAGTAGTGGATAGTGACATTGATTGCTGGGTCTAAGTACCCATTGGAGGGTAGCATTGAAGGAGGAAAGGAATAGCTTTTTTCTAGCAGAGAGGGCAATTCCAAGAGGCTAAACAATGGATGAAGGGGCTGGCAAGACAAATTTGAATTAAATATCTTATCTGATTGCTTAAGGGACAGAGACTGCCAGAAAAGAATTAGGATTGGTATCGAGAAGGAATACAACTATTGAGACATATACTGCTACTGGGAATGCCACTCTTTCTGATGGCAATATTGACTAGGCGAGCTCTTTGGGGATATTCTCGAATGAGTCTATTTACTTACTTTTCACACTTACTTAAGCGATCAAACTTCAATCTCTAACTGGCCTGTTGAATTGGTCTAAAAGAAAATGCTCGCTTTCAAACCTGATGAATTGATCTTGCTTGCAGGAACTGAGAATCTCACTTTTGCCCTAACCACAGATGGAAAGACTGCTACTGTCACTATTGGCACTGTATATTTTACGGAGACTACTACTACTGGTATTGGTAGAACTGACCTAGCCCTTTCCCCTTTAACAAAGATGAAGTTCTCTTAACCTCCTTCTATCGACATCGACGGCTCCGAGGAAAAGAGCATCTTATGGCCATGACCAGCTAAAGATCACTGCCATCTCACGAATTGGATTCGAACCAATCAAGCTACTTGCCCTTTAGTAGATCGTGAGGGGGGTCTGTCGTCCTCCTCATTATAGTCCTCCTAAAAGAAATAGCATTTCGTCGAAATATATCTTGTCTTTTCACCTTAGTAGTCCTATGCATAGTCAGTACTATAGCCCCAATCATGGCTACTAATAAAATCAGACTAGGAACCAAAAACCAGACGAAATAGTAGGTATAAAGTAAATTTCCCAATGTTTCCAAATTAGTCCAACTTCGTACTTTTCCGGCATAAACCGTATATCTCAGAGAGGTCGTCTTTCTTTGGGTTGGTAGTAATGGAATGCTTTCATTATCTAAAATGAAGAACATTTCCCACCAAAAGATCAGTCCAATAATAGCACTAACTGGTAAATAGCGCAAGACTTCTTCGTGAATCTCCGCTATTTGAATATGGAACATCATAACAACGAATAGGAATGAAACGGCTATAGCTCCTATATGAACTACTGGGAAGATCATAGCGGAGAAGTCGAGACCTAACAAAATAAGTAACCCTGAAGTATTGCGAAAGACTAGGATGGAAAACAAAACGGAATGTACCGGATTCTTAGCACGTGCAACCATCAAACCAGAGACCAAAGCAGGGCTCGACAAAACAGAAAGTATCATGGTACGTCGTCCTTCCCTGAAATGGAACTTTCATACTGGAGCATGAAAGTATTACGACCAGCGCGGTTGTTCGTCTTTCATTTTCTTATCTTAGCAAGCACTGAGTAACTTACGAAAGAGACTTCAGCATTTCGTCGATAAATTGAAGAAAGTGTGAACTGTTCCTTTTGGAGGTAGAAAGATCCACGCATAGCCCGTTGACAAAGGCACGCCGCGTCTCCGGCTTCACTCCAAGTTCGGAACATATATCGTCACAGACCTTTCTTGTGACGTTCAACCACTCTTTCTGGGAGGGGGAACGAGGGAAAATGGTCGTCCTTTGTGAGGTTGTGCAGGAGCTCCGCAATCGCTTTCTCAGCCTTTCGGATTTGGAGTCTGCGATACGCTTCATCTGCCTCCTTCCTCTTCCTCTCGTCGTCGCCATCCCCGTTGTGCCCACCCTGATTTTGAGCACTGGTTGTAGCGACGGCTTTTCCCTTTCGTTCCATGAAAAAAATAGAAAATAAAAGTAATCCAAAAAGCGCAAAAAATGCAAGAGAAACAGTGTCATAACGAAAATGACTTGTAACTGTGAAGCTATAAGGTATCCTACCCAGAAATAAGTATTCAGTTAGCATATTGGTGTTTCTTTTCCTCCGCTCCCCAAAAAAATGAAGAGAGACTTGTCGGAAATCGCTTGGTCAAACCAGCATGGGAATTGATCGATCTTCTACCTTAATAGTAGTGCAACGACATCAAAAAAGTCGGATAGTCTTTAAGCATACCGTCGAATCTGCCCTAGGCTAACAACTTGACTTCTCTTACGAAATTCATAGTTAGAGGCGTGATTCTATTATACGAGAATTGCCTCTGGGCCATTGGGACCCTCTGAACGATCTCACATGCAAGAAGATTGGGACAGAGAGATCACTCCACTCATTCACGCAGAGTCTTCAAATCAAAAAGGAGTTCTCGATCGTCTCTTTTGAGCGATCAGCCTCACCACGAGCCATTCGGGCGCTTTTTGCCTTCTTCTCTTTTTTCTTTTTATTACATACAGTTACATCCTTTGGAGGAGAGAAAGGATTCGATTTATTCCTCTCCCGTTGGTCGAGCGTCTTCAAACCTCATTCTAGTTCTTTGATTCTTGTCTTGAAGAAGGTGCCCGTAGTGCTAGCGGATGCATTGACTTCGAGTCTTTCTTCTCTATCTTCTTCGAGAGTGTGGTCTTCGGGAATCAGAAGGAATCGGTACTAGCGGTTCAATTCCCTAGTGATCTAACTTCACCGGCTTTCGGATAATGAGTAAGAGAGTGGATAAGAAAACCAAGGTAGTCGATTTCCTCATAGAGGCGGTGACCGGGTGGTCTAAGTCCTGATCTTAGTTATGATGAGAGTGCGCACGAGAGTTCCACCTTTTCATGGGAGAGCAAGTCAATTAGAAAGCGTTAACAGAGTAAGGAACCCAGCCTTTTTCATCAGACTAGTCAAATCGGCAATTTGCACTTGTCTCAATCAAAATGAGCTGCCTTCATTTCCTAATCCAAAGAATAAGGAAGCTAGAACAGAAGCACCCGAAGCATACGAATCCGCTTAATCAACTGTTTTAGAATAATCTGCTGAAGCAGCTCTTTAAAAAGCATCCGAATCGGAAGCTGTTCTTTCAACATCCGCCTCAGATAAAGCAGATGAGGGAGAAGGCCTTTGGCCTGATTCCCAGAATCGAATCGAAGCAGAGGAACGTTCTCTTCCCAGAGGAGAAAAGAACCAGAAGAGGAAAAGTAGCCAACGAGCTCAGCCCTTACACGAGAAGTTCCAACTGTTGTTTTTTCTAAAGAGAAAGTCGAAGTTCCAGTCTCGGTTGCTCTCATATCATAGGCGATTGGGCAGTAGATCTACCATCCTAGGCATCAGAGCCATCCCTGAATGTCGTTCACATTCAACAAGATGCCCTTTCTTACTTTAGGAATAGTTGCTTGGGCAAGAACGGTGGCCTTTTATGAGAGCAGAAAATGTGAAACGGTTTTTTGCGGAAATCAGAGGGCTGTAGTTAAAACGATGTTATAATAAGAATGTCTGTCTATTAATAAATAATAAGTTTCGAAACATCCTGTGCTCTTTTTTCTTAAAAAGAAGGCCAATCGTCAGTTAAGAATCTCACGTTATGAAACTATCCCGAAGTGCTATCAAAAAAAGCTGGTCCAATCTGAAAACGGATGGAGGTCACGGATAGAACTCATCGGCAGTCATCTTGTGTAGATAGTTTATAGTTATGCCGGCAGCCTCGGTGACTGCTTGATAGAGATTGGACAATGAACTGAGAATCGACATAAAGAAAATGCTTTGCTGACTATAGTGGGAACGACCCATCGATGGCATATTTCCCTAGCCCGAGAGACAAGTAAAATCAGGATTTAGAAATTCTTCTTGCTTAGCTGCCCCAGTTGGTGAAAGCGACCTGAACGAGTGAATTACTAAGAAGATTAACGCTTTGTCCTCTCGCGAAAACTGGAAGTGTCTTGAAGAAAGATCCATTTCCAAAGAAAGAGGGGCGGCTAGAGAGAGTAGCGTCGTGCTTTAATTGTCGGTCGATCATTCTTGCTACGGAGAGACATGCAGAGAGTGGATTGCATTTGAATGTAGAGATCTTAACGAGGGATGCCAGACGATAGACCGAGAAAAAAGAAAGTCAAACTTCTGAGTCCTCTACTAAAACTACTCCTCTAGGACTAGACTAGCTTTCCTAGTTTTTTGCTATCTGAGTAGCTAGTTAGTGAGCAGACGCAGACGAGAAAACGAAGATGATAGCTTCAGCAGCTTCCTCTTGCGTCTTATCCTATAGGGTTTTGGGGGTTATATCGGCTAGCTAAGCTTGGTCTTCTATCTGTAGGCGGGGAAATGGAATTCTTTTAGTAGACTCGTTTTAGAGCTCGCTCGTATCTGAGCTTCAGCCCGAAGTCTCCTTATCATGTAAAAATATACCTATAGCATAGACTTGCTCGATCAGAGATCGGATATCTCTTTTAATTGTCTTCAAAGAAGAAAGATGAAAATGAAACTTCCTTCTCTTCTTTCTAATATGAAATTTCCTTTTTCTGTGTTAAATTGGTTGTCAAACCCCCCAGATCCCCTACTTAGCACCATTTAGTACCTGTTATAAATTCCCAATAAATGAAATGATACCTAGCACATACCCGACTACCCATAAAATAATAAGAAAGAGGATCGATCTAGAGGAATATAAAGTCAGGTAGTAGCTCCCATCCAAATCGGCTTTTTTCGAATGCTTTTTGTCCTTTCTACTACTTGCTGAACCAGGTCTTGCCCAGACTGAAAGTCGACCAATACTCTGTCTAGTTCTGCTTATAGGTCCAGGCGCCTATTTTCTTACTCAGCAGTCGTATTTTGGCATCAAGAGAGGAGTGAAGTGAAGCTGCGTCCCTCACAGCATCTGAGCTTGAGACAACTTCATCTATAGGAAGGATCGGGAAATGATTCACTATCTCCCAAACTTTGCGAACATCTGCAGCTGAGGGGAAGAGGCCTCCATGAGTAGGCCCAGTCATTTACCCACCTCTCACAAAGAAGTGTACAGCATCTCCATGGAACTAATGATAGGCCCCAAGCTCGGTATCAGTCTGCACAAAGAGAAAGTTGGGGTTCAAACCTTACCGTGACTTTGATGAAAGAAAGCATGGCGTTCTCTTTTATACGATAACTAACCTAAAGCAAGGTCGAAGTACCGCGGGGAGTCCTTGGAGTTGAAGCTCTTTCCCTGGGCCACTGCTCTATACATTCAGATCTATTGCCAGAAGGGATGACGAACCAGTACCACGACGAACTCATTTTGAAGCAGGTTCGCCTACAGAATCTATTGGACAAAGCAAAGAGAGTGCCAGTATAAGAAATTCATGAGCGAAGCCTCAGACGTGGAATTATGATATGTAACTGAGTTGCATTCACCGGCTCTTGATCCACCAAGTACAAGTACCGGGCTTACCTGGCCAGGGAGGAGTCCTTTTATAGATATAGAAAATCATCATGATGGAAATCCTGCAAAAAAGATATAGAAGACATGCTTACCGCAGTCTAGCCATACGAAAAGAAGGGAAGAGCCAAGATTGTACATCAACTTACCGAACGGCTGAATCGTTATCTGAGATTTATGAGGAAGAAGCGGGAGGCCTTAAAATACCTTTCTGAGAAGCAGAAAAGAAAGTCAATCTAGAGCAATCACGATTATTCAGCCATGAGCTTTCTCACACTTACCATCAACTCTTGAGCCTCTTTTTCTTTTGCCTGCCCTGACCATGAATCAGGAAGTTACCCTAGATAAGTCAATCCCGCGTCTTTGAGGTGAAGCTACCTTTTTAGCTGGGAGGCCTATATATAGATATAGGCCAGCCAATATTGCTATTACGTAGGGGGAAGCCCCAGTTTCTTGATCCCAGTTTCCAGCATAGATGCCCTGGCTAAAGCGCTTAGCTCATCAAAGAAGTGCCCCAAAAGTTGAGAAATTTCCCACCCCAAGCCGTTGTGCTAAGTTTTTTCCGGCCCAATTACCCTTTAAGACAATTGACCTTATTGGAGGGTTCGAAGTATTAAATGGTTAGGAATCGGAACAAGGCGATAACCTTTCGTTTTCAATTCCCCGGCATTTTCCACAAAGAAAGAAGCGGAAGCGCAGAAACCTACTTTACCCTATTCTTTCTCCTTTTATGACCCTTCAACAATCTCGTTAGTAATGTAAAAAAAAGGAATAGGCGGGAAGAAAAGAGAAGGGAGTTTGGCCCTTTAAATTTAAAAGAGATTGGGTTGGTGTGTGAATTGGTACCTTGCGTAAGTTACTAAACAACAGATATCCGGATGTTGTAGAAGGGCGCCGGGAGTAATACTCCACCACGTACCAAATCCCAAAAAAGAAATCCGTATCTTTGATGACCCTTACTTCAAGCACCAACCCAAGACTCTGCTCTTACTACCACCGAAAGGGGGTCAACCGAAGCCAGGGGAAGTAAGGTAGCAGGTCACTAAGTTTTCTACTATGCCTTTCGCCCCTTCCGGGTTCTGTTAATTTAATAATTTTTCCTACTTCACTCGCCTAAGCTAAGGAAGGGTCGTAGCAAGCTATGGCCGATTCAATACAATAGCAGGGGTTAGTCTTCAAAGAGCTAACTCGATGTCACTGTCACTTGGGATCAGACTTAAGGAAGAACAGTTACCGATTCTACCTAATCCACTGCTGACCACGGACTGACTCAAGCACCAAGGCCTACTGCTCTTCCGACAACCGATGAAATGGCTGTTTTTTCTCTGCCTCCCCTCGGCTCCCTTAAGCCCGGAAGGCCCGACCAAAGACTGAAAGCCCGACCCGGGCAAGCAATATTTATTATGGGAACTGATCTGACCGAACTGGGTCTAATGGAACAAGATCTCGATTTCAATAAGGAATTTGAATCTGGGAGGGCCGGCAAGAATCAATGCGATAGCGAGGTTGAGCAGTAGCGAGGGGCGATAGTAAGCCAACAAATTATATAAATATTTATATATTATGCCATATATGAACTTCTCGTTTTAGAGAAAGAAAGACGGTGGAAGGACAGCATTCAAACAAAGAATTTCCTGTTGAAAAAATCCTACGTTAGAACCAGACTTTCAGCAATCCCAGAATGCGGGTGGCAGTGGGCTTCTATTGATTCAGCGGGTGATTCGGCGAATGAAAGAGCTAGTTCTGCAGCTAAGTCTACTCAGCACCTGTTTGCTTTTTCTTTTTTATCCCCTTCCAGGCACCTTACCAGCGGGTCAAGGTGCTCCAGGGCTTAACTTAATAGGGGGACAGGCATTTCGATTAGCTGGTTACTTTCTATACCTTGCCCACTCGCTTGGAGCCATCCCCTTTGTCTGTCATCCTCTCTCAAGCCCAAAAGAAAAGAGATCTCTCCTTTTTCGCCTGAAAATCTTTATTTATTCGTGCTGATCCTATTCGCCTCTGTAGGCCCAACAAAGGCCCTATACCCGCTCCTCCCCCATTGTGTTGCGATTGATTCAGTCCTATCGGGCAAAAAGCTTATTCAGGCCCTTCCTCGGCTAACTATTCGCCTTTTGGTTAACGGGCTTTGGGTGCATCCAACATGCTGAAGTTTTAGACTTTGCAAACCTCGATAACCACCCGCCCCTCTTTGAATGAGGAGCGTCACTCTTTAGAAAGGACTCCCACTCCTAAACACGGAAAAATCAGACAAGTTAAATTCCACGCCCAGTTACTGATCTCAACTTGGCGGTTCAGACCTGTTCCTTGCTCTACTTCTGAAAAAGATCCTGCGTAAAACCTCTTAGCTTTCTCTTCTCCAAGTTGCTCCTATATATGGCTGAGTCTGCAGCTTCAAGCTCGGATATTTATAAGTCCGTTAAGGGACCAGGATTTGCTAGTTCGAGATGAGAAACTGAACCTTGTGGTCCACCTGAAAAAACGGATGCAAATGCTTTTGGATGGTCAGTTTAGGTTGGTTCATGCCCGGTATGAAGACAATGCGCCATCGGTGGCTAGAGGAAAGGAAATTCTATTACCATAGGCAAGGAAGGAAGAGTAAATCAATATAGCTAGTTAGTTAGTGTTAATGCCTAGATTCCCTCTGTGTAAGAAGCTATAAGCTAATTCAATGGTAAATAAAACCTGACATCAGAAGTGGATTCCTTGTAAAGAATAGGGTCGGAAAGGGGACCTTTTTTTTTCTCAAAGGCAAAGACTCCCTTTTGTGGCAATGTCCCGGCAAGCGGTAATGAAATGAGATAATTTTCGGGCAACTCCTACCATTCCCACATCAAACATAGAAAAGGGTGGGAATCCAGCATTACGAGAAAAAGCTCAGAAGGAGCAAGTCACAAAGATCTTAGCGCAAATAAATGAAACAGTGACAACACAGGTGATTACTTAGATTAGAAAAAGGATAAGGATAGTCTAAACAAGGATGGGACCAACCAAACTGCACCAAGAACTGAAGCTACGAGAACCCAGCTAACAACTAAAGCCTGGACCTCATGCAACAGGTAGCCTTAGCGAAAAGAGTATTACCCTTTGAGACAATATTATCCATTGCTTCTAAAAGAAAAGAAGCAAGACTAAGGAAAGCAGCGAAGGTAGCAGTGGTTGATCCCATTTCAGTAGTTGGAAAGAAGTTCATTCATCCAGTTTGATTACGAAGCCGGGTAATCGACTGATATAAAATAAACCCCTGTGTTACCGCTACTAGAAGAGAATAAAGAAAAAAGCGTGCTCATGAGTACCGACACCCGAACTTATTTATTGCCCTAGAACACATCTTAAAATGTATATGAGAGCCATGCATAGGGGTCTTCAAGGATGGCCCAAATGTTTGTTCAAACTCTCACTGGTTCAATCAACTTTGAAATAGTGAAACAATACCTTATCTTTTTAATACTTAGCTGGATGTGAAAAGAATCCAATATTGGACGAAAAAGCAAAAACCTAAAAATTAAGAACTCCTTTCATTACCCGCTGAACGGAAAGAGGACCACCGAGAAAGAGCAAGTGAAACTGGTGCAAAGTAAACTTATTCTTCCTATGTACACGAAGAACTTCGTGGCCCAATCTGTACCTACTCTACCTACTCTACTGAATTTAGAATGCTATCAAGTCAAATCAATAAGATCAAAAGGAGCTTTATATCTACTGCAATCCCAATTCCAAATCCAGCAGCTCAAAAAAGAAGAATGCCTCTCATAAACACCGTGTCACCCCAGCCCGTAGTAACAAGGACCGTGGACCAATCCAATTCACTGACTCTCCCCTTAGCAAGGTCCTTGACAAAGAACTCGAACAAAATTGTCCTCCAAGTTAGTTAGGCTTAATCGGGAGTAGGCATCTTAGATAAGACAAATCCTCTTTCAGAGGTCTTTATTGAAGCTTCTAAAGCACTAATAGGGTACCAATAAGGTAATCCCCAACAAGACTTTGAATCGTGAGATTGGGGTATAGGATGGGTTCTTTCCTCCGGAATAGAGAAATCCTGAGAGATTTATTCAGAGAAAAGACTGAATAGAGTTAGCCGAAGAGAAGCTTTTCTAGTGAGATAGCGAAAGCCGAAGGCTAAGAAGAATAAGAGAAAGGGGATGCCGAAGGCTAAGAAGCCCAATGAGATAGGGACCAGGCTAATAAGGAGTAATGCAGACGGGGCTATTTACAGATACGGATCCTCGCTTTGGGAGGAGGTCAAAAAAAAGGCTATACTACTGTTGCTGGAAAACCCTGCAATCAGTGGAATGTCATTTTCTGGGTTTTCTCATGGTGGATTAGTGAATCCGAGCTGGATTTGAACCAGCGTAGGCATATTGCCAACGAATTTACAGTCCGTCCCCACGCTCGGGCATCGACCCAGGAAGAAGAAATTCCAGACTGATTAAGAATCAATCATTCCTGATCAACTTCCTTTCGTAATACCCCCAGGGTCCTCGCTTCCTCCTTGAAAGAGAGATTGAACCACTAGACGATGGGAGTTTCCCGACCGTGGCTTGATCTTGTTCCTTTGGTAAGGTTACACTTTCGCGTGTGAACTTCATTCTTTTATAGAAATATAGAAAGAAGGTATCTTACCCTTCACGACCAAGAAGAGCTGTGTGGGATTCCTCCCACAGGAAAGAGAGCAGCAAAGGCTGTTCGGGATTAACCTGATTGACCGAATATTGCCCCTTGGACTGATTGCCCATTAGTAATAGTAAGGGGAGCCCCGAGTAGTTTACCGGACAAATTGAGTTGTCGTGACGATACCTTTCTTAGTGGAAGATCGGAATTCTCTTCATCACGAGACTGATCGGATCCGCCGTAGACACCCGAGAGACCTCCACAAGGCAGGCTAAAAGAGTCAGAGGACAACAAGCAAAGAGTTATGCTTTCATTTCTTTGTTGAGATTGAAATCAAGTTCTTTAAAAAGGGGTAGGTATAATGCACGCAGGCCAAGTCAAGAAAAGGACTTCCTTACTTTGATTTCATAGTTGTCTTAATGACTAGTAGTTTGAAGCCTTTTACTTTTTCGATTCGGTCGGCGAGATCCATTTTTTGTTCTAGGTTCAAGAGGAAAAGAGGAAGGAGAGGAACCACCGCCCATTTTACGAAAGTACGGTCACCGGTGGCTAATACCTTCTCGACACTATCGAACCTGAAATCAACTCTCAGGGGTAGGAATCGTTTTCGCATCCTGGACTTAAGGACGGCAAAAACCTAACCCTAGCGAAGCGCGGGGCTCCGTAGATACCTACCGGCGAATCCGTGCTTCCGGAAGGAGGGTCGAAACTAGCCAGGCAGGTGAGTTGTTTACTATTTTTTACTTAGAATGGGAATGGGTGTGGGAACTACTGGTTGTGCCCCCGTTTCTTTGGCTTCAACGTCAACCGGGGAAAGCTCAAGAGATGAGGAATCTGAGAAAGCTTCTCTTCTGCCTACCAAAGACAGAGGGTCAGGTGCTGTCTGATCTCCTTTGTTATATCTCTTCTTTTTCCTGCTGCTAGTAGGAAACAGCTCTTAGGAATCTTAGTTTGCTTCCTTTCTTCCGTCCCTTGGGACCGCTCTTTGGTACTTCAACTGTTTACCTGATTCTCGTCCCGGAACCTGGGGTCAATCAGCCCAATCCCTGGCGTCTTTTGTTTCGGTATGCCGAAAAGCTAGCAAGTCTTTTTCATTGATCTTCTGCCCGTCTATCTCTTTCTGGTTAAATGCGTCTATCAAGGGCGTGTAAAGCAGCGGTAGATCAACATAGGTGTGAACAAAGCACCATTTTCCATGAATTCGAAAATCTACAATAGCGAGAACATTCTTTTAAAAGAATGTAGCTGCAGTCGTCACTCTATTTCTTAATAAAAATAGTATTCATTATTTATATTAAGAAATAATAGAAGGATTCAGTGCGCCCATTTCCTTGTAGAACTAGACAGAGAGAGATTCTCTCTCTAAAGATGTTCCGCAAAATCCCATATCCGTTAGACCGTTGGAATCGAGGATAGAGCTTGAGCCGTTAAACCTGCCTGCGATCGAGCTTCACTTCAAGGCATTGAACATTGACCTCTTTCTAGGCATGACATTCCAGTGAGCTCTTACCATAGTAGTAGTCTATTTATCATTTCCGGTCTTTCTGTTTTTTCTTTCATTGTCGGGAGTAGGCTTTCTTGTCCTCCTTTATTCTAATTCTAAATAGGAATGCCCACGAATTGGCTTCGAGTCTTCGTATTAATGCCGGAATTCCCCTCACTTCCCAAATGAAATAGAACCAAAGTCAAGACAATTTAGCAGGATAATGGGGGGAACCCTATGATAGAATCTTCTAGGTATCTGCCTTTCTGTTAGAGGAGATTTTTGGAGTTTCGCTGTAAATAATCAGCTCTGGTGGTTCTTTCTTGAGCCAGCGGAGATGACACCAAAAGCTCAGTGGCTTTTGGGCTTTCTTCTGTCTCGGACCCTGACCTGTGCTGTGCCATGGAGGGTTTCCCTTTATTGGATTCTTTACCTTTATCTTTTTTAGTGAGTGGAGTTCTTTTAAGTGATTAGAGCAGAGGGAAAATCGAGATCAATCCCTGGATTCTTCCCTGCGAAGGAAAGGAGGGGTTTTTTTGGCATCAATGTCAGCAGATCGATCTGATACAGAGATTTGATTTGAGAGAAACCAAGTCTTTTGGCTTCTTTTGTGCTTAGTGTTACAGTGGTCGAGTCTGGATTTGGTAAAGTTTCTGCCCGAATGGATTTCAGCATATGGAATTAGATCAAATCAGAATTTGTGAAAACGCTATGTTTTCGTACATCCAATTATAAGGAAATATATGATACGCGCAGAGTACTGAAGGAGAAGTTGACGTCCAATTTGCAGCCCGAAGCATGCCATTCCAGTCATATCAGATCTTCTGGCGAAGTCGCAGAATCAGAGCAGAGATTCTCTCCGAACGCCCGATGGCCCTCACGGTAAGGAAGTTGACTACTTTCTTCAATCAGCAAAAGAGAGACCCTTGAGCATATTCTTCGTTATTCGTTAGAGTGACCGTTTGCGGATCCAGGAGTTCCAGTATAGTAGGCGAGTACAATGGGAATAAATCCAGTTTTTGGCTTGACTCGGAAACCGCTAGTCAACTCGTAAGCATAGCCAGGGGAGTCTCTTTCCGGAAGAGCAATCATTAATATTCGTGGAAACCCCTTTTCAATTTAAGGGCAAAAGGTCTTACGCCTTGATTACAATTTCCGGATATCTATAGCATACGTTATTCTCGGATCTCAGAGACAGATGTAGGTATACTTTGACTTTGAAAAGTCTCTGTCGCTGATCAGCTCGACTCACTTGTAGGGATAGGAGCATCAGCTCTATCATACTAGACTATGTCGCATATCCCGGTGTGAGCAAAAAGAGTACCTATCGATTTTCACTTCATTCCTGGGCATACTGGAGAACTTCCCGCTTATGAAACTATAGAAAGGGAAGAATCGCTATCAACGGGAAGAAGCGCTACCAGACATCTAAGAGGTGAAAGCGAGTAGAACGCCTTATTCAAATTAAAAGAAAGAGAGGGCTTGAGGCAAACAAAGTTTGATTCAAAAAGCAAGTTGTTGGTCTTTGATTCCTGACTGAAGAGATTCCAATCTCAAGAGCTAAAACAATGACCATGATAAAGAAGGAAGGCTAAACCACTCAACAGGGCAAAGGCAGCGTCTTTCTCCTCTATGGAAGTTCTTTGAATGCCTCTTTCTCAAAGGTCTACGCTACGAGAGGTTGAAATCTAAGAGAGAAAATATCTACTAAGCAAACATCTTTCAAAGAAGGAATTGACTACTGAAGTTGCCCTCCTAACAAACTGACCAAAACTCTAGCTATAACAAGTTGCTAAGTAAAGAGAGAGACTAAGCTGAGCTTGATTACCCCTGAAATGAGATCTTCGAAGAACCCGTCAGCGCATGCTGGCCACTATGGTATGGCAACCAGGAAGAATTTTCTTCTTGGTCCTCTTATTCTTAGACTTATTCTTATAAAGAGGAGCATCCCTTGTCTCTGCTCTTTTCAGGAAACTCGAAATATCTATTGAATTTAAAAGGTAGTCTCTTCTCGGCTAAGACGGATTTACTATTGCGACTCAGATTGGGCTAGCTGCCCTATGACCCGACGTTCGACTACTGTCTATTGTGTCTTCCTTGGTTCCAACCCTCTTTCTTTTCCAAGAAAGAAGCAAGCATTTAACAAGAAAGCATCAACCGGATTCATTAAACTTCAAAAGCATTTACCTTTCGACATATTCACTCGAGCTGAAACAATTGATTCCCCCTCGGGAATAGAGTCAGAACTGATAGCCATTTCCCTTTCCCTCGGTCTTTTTCGCCCTGAGCGGGACTCCGAAAGAATTGAAACGCTTTCCTTCACTGCCTTCTAAGCGCTACCTGGGACGTGGGAACCTATCTATTCGTGGATCGTATCTTTCCAGGGTTTCAATCCCACCCCTTGATTGATGGACTGCCTTTACTTCTTCTTTCCGACTTAGTCCTGAAAAGAGGAACGTTGCTAGACTCACTTACTAATAGTTAATAACTGAGCCTTGAGCTTAAGGCTGGCACGTGGTCTTCTTCTCTTTCTTGCTTTCAGCACCTGCCCTGAGCCATAACTATGAGTGGGGATAACTGAATGCTTTCCCGAGTATCAGCATAACTCACTAATAAGAGGCTATAGTAATGACCATGACACATATAGGAAGAAAAGGAAGTATGCGTGCTAGTAGGATTCCTTTACAAAGTGGAGTATACTTCTTTGAGTCTTCAAGCTTTATCAAATACTCTACCTGGGGAGTTTCTATGTCCCGTTCTAGACTCTGGTTCAATGCTCTCCTAACAAATGGATTCATATAGGGTCCTACTGGCTCTATCTATCACAGGGAATGGAGAGCCTTGTACCTCTCTAAGGGTCTAGTAGAATGTATTGAAATGAGTCTCTGCTGGCTCCTTACTATTGAAGCTCTATCAACCTTTCTTATATCAAGTAAGTAGATGGAAGTCACTTTCTCAGTCATGGCTTCATCCATCCAATCCCTCTGTAGCATTTTCCTTAAAGTACCTTATTAGAATTAGAGCTATTAGTAAGCCCTAGAGTGTTGACAAGTTGTTCAGGTCAATAGACAGAGGCATCTACACCTTTCCAGGAACCTTGAACTAGTGCCTTTCTTTTTGTCTACTCAATTACCTCCATAGAAAGAGTACCATGGTAAAGAAGTCACGGAGATAGAGAAATCTTATATCCCTCCATAGAGCATCCAAGGAAGCCATGAGCCTTAAATTAAATAAGAAGAGAGTTCCCAGAGAAAGTACCAGCTCTTTCTCTATTCCTAGCCTTTCTTCTACGATGTGTCTACCCTATTTGCTTATTATGAGATTGGGCTGTAGAAGCCTACTCAGTAGCTACTAGGTATGGGGCAAAAGAACTACGGGTATCTCCATATTTTAAATAAGAGCATATGATGTTGCCTCACAAACCACCTATTTCGTCGTCCTGCTGGTCTTAGAAAGAAATTAAGGACTTAGCACATGAAGAGCAAAGGAGTAGCCTCGTCTGGGATCTAACAATCTGCCTACTCTCTTCTCCAAAGCAATTTACTATCCTACCTCTTTAGGTCTTTAAAACTCCTATCTCTCACTCCAACTCGATAGACAGCTCGAAACCATCCAATATGTCCCAGGGTCCAAGAAACCCTTAATTCTCACATTTGGAGCAGTACCCTAGTGGCTTATTCTCAGTGCCTTCACTTATCCATTAGTCTTGTGAATTTTAGCTCAAGAAGTATAGCTAGATAGAAGGAGAAATGCGCTATCCAGTCGACTGAATTCCTCTTTCTCAGGAAACTCCAAACTCTCAGAAAGAACTCTAACAAGGAGAAGACTTTTCCAAGTTCCGAGAAGAAAGTCAGTGGACAGATACGTACCCGATAGGGGGAGCCCTACTTCAGAGTCAGGTCCAGAAAGGATTCGAAATCCACTCCTTTCTTAAAAGCCCTTAACCTTCCAGTATCTTCTATCTGTGAGCGAACGACTTACGGAAAAATCCGAGTTCCTAATGCTCTCAATCTATAAATGTACTAGACTTGAATGAGCACTGACTTCTTCTTCTCGCTTTAGTCAGCCAATCCAAGAAAAAGAGTGTATCCGACTTTCTCCCTAAAAAATATGAAATCTAGGGATTGATTCTAGCTTCAAGACTGTAGAAGGACTCAAGGGAGACCATTCTCTGGATCATATAGAAGTCTAAAAAGAAATAAATATAGCTCAGCGAGAATATGGTAAGCAAAGGTCCTAGGAAAGGATAGTACCCCATCCGTAACGATCCGTGAGAATCCATGGGCTAGAGGATGACTGACTTCTTTCTATCTAGATTGTTGGTGAAAGAGGAAAAGAGCAATTCAGTGAATCCGAAAGAAGGTCCCCAGAAGACAAGTATCCTAGGACTTGGTTCTCTTCCGTCTGTTCTAACACAAGAAACGAACTAAAGGAAAGTAGTAGCCTGAGTTTGTTAGAATGCAGAATAGACTCATTTTCGCGTATTAGCGCTTCTGACTGGAGTCTGTGAGGGAGCATCTAGAACTAGAATCGGGTTCACAACAGAAGCCCTGGAAACTTAAAAAAGAGGGGTCCTATGTGAATGAGAGTGTAGCTAGGTCGAGTGAGTTAGGAATGCAGAAAGATCAGTTCTTCCTAGGGCAGAGCCACTAGCGTTTTCACGGGAGAGGTTCATGGCTATGTGGAACTCATAGTTCTAGCTTCTGAGGAAATTGACTAGTCTGATTGTAGACCTTGTTGGAGCTCTTTGATTCTTTGACTTTTTCTTATAGAGAAATTACTTGGATCAAACAAAGATTGTGTCGACAATAGAGCGGATACACGCGATTTCCCAACTTGGCAACTATGTGTACTTCTTCTCTCTAGAGAGCGCAGCTGTTAGGTGATTATGGCGTTCCTTACATGATCTATATGTTTCATCAATAAAGAAAGGCTTGGAGATTTGTTTCGTAGAAGCACCTTCTTCCTATCCATGTCTCTATCTTTATTCGCAGAGACGGCCCGCTGTCACAGCTTTTGTCAGCCTCAGCTCGAGCCCTCGCCTGTTCAACGCTAGTAACGTGGTCTTGGAGTACTTTATAAGCCTGCTGAGCCTCATTAATCTTCGTCTGAAGTGCTTCCTGAAACAAGCACGAGGGAACGGTCAGAAGATAACTCGTATCGGGATAGGAGACACACCGTATGAGCTTTTGTAGGAGCAAGCAGACCGAGTTTCTAGGATAGGAGTCCTTCTTTATTGACCTTGAAGTTCCGGCATACAAGTAAGCACGAACATGAATAAAAGCAGGCAATGGAATTGTATCACAATCGTAATATGTTGAATAGGCATAATAGAGCCCGACTGCCAGTTAAGTTATTGGAATAGGCCCCCTGTCTTGTTTGTCTTAGCCACCTTATTTTGAAGGAGCAAGCCTGCTTCGGTATTCGGTAGTGGTAGTAACTTCAAAGGAATTGGTAGTATATCTTGAATAGATAAGCATTCATAATGTATGAACTCAACCCATGTTCAAGAGCTTGAAGAATGAAGTGAAAAGCTTGACTTTAGAGTTCGATCGGTTTTCGCCCTTCTCTTTCGCTTACTGGTTCATACCAGATAAGGTAAGAGTTCGGTTCCTATTGAGTCAGTTCTGGGACTAAGAGAAAGGGGATATCGATAAAGATGAGTATGCCTCGAAAGGAAGAAAGAATTTTTTTAATATAGGGAAGCAATTATAGAATATTTAGTTTCTGATTTCTCTTCTGATGCTTTGCTTAATAACCGCTCGTCGAGCAGCTTCTCCTTTTCCTTTTCTTCCACCGGACGATGTAAACTCAGATTATTCATTCATTGTAGCAGCTTGCTTGTTTTGTTCCACGCTGAAGGGTTTGAAGAGGGGAGTGCTTGCTTAAAGTTTATGTCTTTTGCTTACCCTCTTGGAAAATTCATCCTTAAGTCAAGAGTCTGAACTTCGTCAACCGTAACGTAATTAATTGGCTAAGCAAAGGGTCTACTAGCAGGAGAGGATGCATTTACCAACGGGAGTTCTCCTTTCAGTCGAGCTCAATTATATCGACCCTGGCGAAGTGGAGTTTCTTGTAGTTGAATCGAAAAATGTTATTAGGGGTAAAGAGACTCGACGTAAGGAAGAGGGGAGAGTCTAGATGTCTAGCTTGACTGACTGACCGGCCTGGCTCTTTGGCATCTTCTTTCGCAAAGAATACGTAGCTCTCCGCTAAAGCCCTTGACTCGCTTTTAGTTGAATCCTCTATTTGATTAGCAGTTTCATTGCGCTAAGGCTGGTACGCGTAGTAAACAAAGCCTCTACCTACCCCGGAATTAAAATAGCTTTTTTTTTTCTTCTATTCGAAAAGGTCAGAAAAGTTGAGATTGAACCTTGGCGAAACATAGCAACAGGGGGCAAGCCAGGTATCCTAGTAGGCAGGGGATTCAAAACAAAAGAGATAGATCCAGACCAAGAAAAGAAAGTGTAGTCTTGGAATGGGACTAGGTTTAGGTTAGGAATTCTTTTTCCAACTCGTCCCAGAATGGGCGTTATGGCAAAGAACAAGAAGAAAACAATCTGTTACTAGGGACATAGCTATCAGATCTACTACTAGTGCTTTAGCCATAGCCTTCCTTCCTTTACCAAAGCTATCTTCTCTACTTGCTACAATGCCGCTTAGTGATGATGCTGAAGCTTACTAAGCTAATAAGATACGGAAGTTTCTCACCTTTAAAAAAGAGATTCCATAGGACTTAACTTATACGATACGATATGCCCTGGGGTAGGCATCAGAAGGAAGACGTTCTATATGCCTAAGAAGCGAACACTACCTATATATCTAGCTACTTCCAGTTGACTTCCTTAACTCGCCTCTGGGTGCTATAAGGTCTCTTCCTGCCTAGCGTTCACCAGTAGTCAGAGAAGGACTTCACTGCTTGCTACACACTAGAATGCAGAATGGGCTATCCTTTCAAGTTTTATGCTATAGAAATGGATTTTCTTTGAACGTAGATAAGAGATCTTAAAAGCCAAAGAGATGATAGGAGTAGCTCGCTAAAGCCCTTCGCCCCGTAAAGAAAGTTTCTTTGTGACTCTACCTGGGGAAGCAAGAAAGCATTCCTGCGAAGCTAAGCAGGAAGAAAGGGTTGGGAATAGAATAGAAAGTAGGGGTGAACACCCAGCAAGCGTAGTCGATAAGCAAGAGCTAGCCTTAAAATGAATATGATTATGCCTATCCTTCTGGGGGAGTCAGAAGATCCGCAGTTAGACGCGGAAGCAGCAGCGATCGGGGAGGCAGGTGGCCGACTAGGTCAGAGTTGTGAAGGTGGTGGCAAACGACGTATTTTCGCCATAGGCGGCTTTGGTCAGAGGCTATTGCCTGAGTGGGAAAGGGTTATAGTGAAGACTTGCACGCCATCTCGTGTAGTGAATACCGTACATCTCATCCAGTCTCAGAAAAAAACTGAACCTGCTATTTGGCTCCAACGGGTGCATGTATCAAGGTAAATTACTATTCTAAGACTGTAGACTCTCTATCTATCTCTTAGTGTCCCTCTTCTTTTCCTCAGCCTGTGGGGAAAAGCCCGAGGTGCACTGATTTTCGCCCTCATTTTATGAGATGGGGTTGGTCAAACTTTCCCTTCCTTGCTTCATCCTTCCCGTAATATTACTTTCTATCCGCTTCTAGCCTAACTAAGGCAATTCAGTTCACTTCTGGAGCGTCGAAAGCATAGTTGAATGTGTCTTTCTTTCTTCGGAATGAATGAGAGTAATAGTAGTCAGGGAAAGAGAGTCTTTTCAAGGCAACTAGTGCTCTTTCTTTGACCCCTAACGCTAGGGCCACTTCCTGGCGTTCGTGCCCCATACTCATGGGTTACTTCATTCACTTCATAGAGGGCAACAAAGGTAGATTTAGAAAAGATAGACTTTCGCTTATATAGGACTTTCGATCATTAATACGAGTAGGAGGAAAGGGCAAGCAAGCAGCAACGGGAGCTCCTTCTAACAGAGTGAATCGTAGCGTTTATATCTGGGATTAAGCTCTGCAGCCAGCCTATGCCTTTCAGGCAGTTGATTGCCCTTCTAGCTATAATAACGAACTTCCTTTCCCTCTACAACCTTGCTGGGATTGCTTGATTGGGTTAGCATTCATAGCTGTTAGCACGAGATGCAGTTCATAGATAACTCCTAGCTCTTAGGATTGAAGCTTATCTTCTCAGAACTCAAACTTTGAAAAGGTTCCTAACGTTAAAGAAAGCTTAGCTTATTCTCCCACTCTGGTTTTAACCGATGCATTAGCTTTTCTTTTACAAGATGTCCTGGACGCCCCTTTCTTCAAACTTCAAAAAAGGAGATGCATGTAATTACGGATATCATAGCTTTAGGTGCTCCTACTTTAGACGTACATGGACGATACACTCGATACAGCCAGCGTATAGGGATAGGGAGAGGTAAAAAGGCATAGCATAGCTTTCAGGGAAACTCCTTAACACAGGAGTATTGGAAATGGAAATACAGATCAAATACCTTCTGAGGCGGTGTTCCCTACATACAGTACGGAGGGGAAGCGGGAAGAGAAGAAGGGCTAATTAGAATATGCAACAGCGCTTAGCCCCTCCACTCAACTCAGCCATACAAGCCTTTCTAGTTATCCTATACGTTATGTGCTTAGTTACACGGTTACACGACTTCGACTCTGGGCGTCCCCCAACTATCCTTCTTTCCACGGACAGGCAGGTTAAGCTGACTAGCTGCCATCGCTTTCAGATTCAAGGAAATTTTCCAGACCTTTAGGTTCTGATTCGACTGATCGCCCTACTTCTTTAGCTTTAGGAGCTAGACCAGCGAGAGATTCTTTCTATTACAAGAGTTTACTTCGAGAGAAACAGACCGGGCATCCATCCATTCTTCTATGTCTTCTATGTTATAAGCCTCTGGCTCTAGCTACTCTCGATACCTCTTACTTCAGAATAGTCACGCTTCCCAGTCTCTCCTTGCAGCGAGTTAGAAGGTTGTCTAAGCGATTAAGGAGTTTTGTAATCAATATCCGCTATCTTCATCTGGTCTTTCCGGAAGCCTGCCCATCGAGCTGAGGAGAAAGGAAAGAAGAGCTTGTTGTTCCTTCCCGCGTTGGAATGCAACCTTAGTTGAAAGTGATGATGTTGATCTCCTTTTCCGAGAATGAGAATGTTAGGCTAATCTGAATAGGGGGTTGGGAATCCCACCTTTGAAAGAGTTGGTGTCTCGTCCGGGGCATGCTAATAGTTGTGTGGGGATATATTCCTAAGCCAAGCTATACCTGCAAGCCAGTTTTTGTCTTGTTCTGAGGGAAAAGACTTCATAATAGGCCAGCCAGGACTAGTGTGATCCTAACCGGTCTTCTTCTTACTTACACTATTTCTTTTACCGGGATTGATGTCCGAGGAAGGATTGGAAGAGTGAGGGTTTAGGCTTTCCAGGAAGAGATGAGACCAAATCTGGAGAGATGCGAAGAAGGAACTGTTTTCAGGACAAAGACTCGAAGGGCTTGGTTGTGAGGAAGTGAATAAATTAGGGTACGGTCCGACGTAAGCCACAGTTTGATCGACAAGCTCAGTTTACAATGAAAATCAATGCAAGAAGAAGAAGGACGACAACGGAATGGGAGGTTCATCGGAACTGTTCTAGTTCGATCGCAAATAGCGTTTAGCTTGAGTGCGCGATCATGACAAGGACTTGAGGTTCTTTTTCCGAAGGAGCTGAGAAAGGAAGCATCATTGGCTAAACCCACGAGCCAGAGACGGAATTCCCAAGTCGAATGGGAACCATTTCTGTACCGGTTCCACCGAATGCTCCTCTTTTCTACTACGGTAAACTTCACTCTAAGCCAATCCAGTTCTCTGACTAAAGGTTCACTGGAACCTACCAAGCCAAGCATTTGCCCGCTTGACGGTCGGAGCGCTCTTTTATGATATGAAGAAGAAGCGCGTATATCTTTTATCTATGCTTGGCTGGTGGAATAGATCATTGCATTTTTTAGATAAAAGCTGGCGATGACTTGTCAACTCAATCGAGATCGATCGCTTTCAAGTGTTTTTTGTTTCCCTCCCGAAAGAAAATTGGAAAGAAGAAAGAAGGCGCAACACTTTCAGTGCCTTTTCGCTAGTAAGATCCATACAAAAACAAGTGCGTCTCACTGTCACGGGAATAGACAGAGAGCGATTGGAAGCCTTATGCTCCGCCCGCGGTGCTAAACTCTAAACTAAAGTTCCGCGAGAATAGAGTTTGTTCTATGGTCCGAAGAACGCTCAGAATCCGGATGAGTTGACTCAGGCACAGATCCATTTTCCCTCTGCCTCGGCGTCACTCCAATAGCCGATGTCATCATTAGGGCAAACGATTTCTCTTTATTGCCTATCTCTCTAGAAAGGAGGAGTAATAGAAGGTTAGGTGTTCATTGGGTATGATATCTAGTGCCGATCCGGGATACTCCGAAGGGCGACTAGGTCAGTCCATTGAGGGAGGCGGAAAAGGCCTTATATTCGCCATCGGGAACTAGATCGGTCTTTGGCTTTTACGGCCACCAATGGGCAGCAGCTGTGTTAAAGAGCCGTGGATGGTACCTTTAATCAACTTGCTCCCCTTGACCTTGGGAGCATGGATTCTTTCTCGTAAAAATCAGCAACAGACCGTTGGCCGCTGCAAGTTATGTCTAAGATGATGACAACCGTGTTCGGAGAGAGGCTTGGCTATTGTTGGGCATTAACCATCAATGGCACTATGTTCGATGTACCCTTTGTAAAGTAAAGTAAAAAAGGGTCCACTGTATGTTTTATAACAGGCCACAGGCCAACCTCTCGGATATATGTCGTCTTGGGCCAGTATTCGCACTATCTCACAATTTTCTGGTGTGGTTAGCTGCGGACGAGGTATACCTCGAGAGAAAGTGTACAAACTATGCTCTCTTGGGTGATGATATTGTTATCGCCGACAAGAAGGAAGCAGAATGCTATTTTGATATGCTGCTGGGTTAGTTAGGGGTCAAGATTTGGGCAACGGGACCATTGAATTTTCAAAACGCTTTTTCCATAGTTCACTTGATCCTTCCCCTATTTCACTTAAAATGGTAAGGGGACCTACCCAATACAATAGGAACTATGGCAGTGATGAATAAGTACGGAAACCGCTCTTTAAGAGTGAGTCTACGTTTGCGCGGGGCCAGGTACCACACATATGTGGTGAAACCCGACTTGCCTTTTCATCTAAATCGTCATAGACACTTTCTAATATTGTTCTGCCCTTCGGGGATCACCCCTCTTCCTTTCTAATCAGTGATGAGAGTGTCTCTGCACACAATAAAAACAAATAGTGGGGAGAGGCTTGACGGAGACTTCTGTTAGGACAAAATTCTTCTTTAGTGAAGATAGGACTTCGTTCAGTTTGCTGGACCATTCCATTCTATCGAACCTGTTTCCCGGTCACCTGTTGTGTTGGGATGATCTCTTTTCATTCTTGATAGCTCTGCCATCTTCTACGTCCCTACCGAGATGGATTCTCTTCTAGGAGGGAATGAAGGTTTGGCATTGGGGTAGCCATCTATTTGAAGACTCCTCTCTTTTGAGATAGTCTATGATCGATCAAACGAGACATGTCATGAGCTTGAATTCCATCGAACCTTCCTTTACTTTCTTTATAGAAAGTAATTTCTTCTAGCTTGAACCCGCTTCACTCTCCCTTTCGAGACAACACTAACAAAGGCAAGAAAGAGAGAGTCAAGAAGAACAGACAGATAGACATGTAAGGAAGGTCAGAGAGTGGGAAAGAGCTACTCCTTGCTTATTGTTATAGCGCGCCCCCTACCTAACTAACTGACGAGTAGTTTACCTTAACGTATGTAATAGCAACGTCAAAGGACGAGAAGATGTGTGTAGTACCCGTACTGGAATGGAAGCTCTTGGATAGAAGAGAAGGGAACAGAAGATACCAACGAAGAAGTTGGGAGGTCGGAGTAAGAGCATCACAGAAAGAAGAGTAGCTGAACCAAAGCGTAAAAGCTAGCTGGCAAAGAACCTAGCGCAATGAAAGATGTTTATTTTAATGAATCGAGATTTTCTTAGTGTGAAGTCAGCTGTACTACTATAATATAAATAAAAAAATGCATATTTTTTGTTTGACCGGCAAAGCATTGAACGAACACAGGGACTGCCCCTACTAGATCGAAGTCACGCATGGTCAGTTTCATCTTGCCACATCGTAGCAGCCTCTCCATACAAGTCACAAGCGGACCAAAGCAATAGCAATAGGAAGAAGGATTCATCCCAGAAGGAGACCTTACCTGCCTGCCTCTCTTTGTCCAATTAGTGTATCAACGTATAAGAAGATTCCATGATAAGAGAGATGAGGTAGCCGACCCGACAATATGACACATAAGTAAGAAGGATCAGTTCCAGCGGTCGGTGGAAAAGGAATAAATAGTAAAGCTTGTTTGGATATGGATATAAGGAAGCACTCATTCTCTCCCGATGAGAATAAGCCTCTCTTTCCATAGAGTTCTTCTTTTTCCTCGCCGACCGAATGATCAAGTATTCGGAGAATCGGTTGTTAGGGCGTTTACCTTCGGATTGGAACAGGGGCTGGAAAGGCTACGTTTATGGCCATTCCAATGGACGACTTCCAGATGATCCTTGGAATGGAATTTTGACGAACGGCCTTGCACCGCTACCTTTTATGGACATGGACTCGATTGCTATCTTAGCTGCTTTCCTCGTTATGAGACGATAGGCTGAGTTAAGACGTGTCGAATCTTTTAGTAAGTCGTCAAAGAGGGTCGACGAAGCGAAGTTGACGGGCCGATAGGACAACCATTGTGCGTAGTTAAGTGAGCGAACTGCGCTTTCACGAACCGAGCTTTTCCGAGTCGACTAAGTCAATTCAGTGCTGTTGAAAGCGTAGCACACTTAACTTAGGCACCCAACTTCTATATGTCAATCAAGTTCCTGCATGTGAGCATGGGTGGTAAAGGAAGAAAGCGTGAGCTTGACTTTTTATTGACTTTAGTTAGCAGGGGAAGCAGCGGCGCATCCCGCCCGTCCTTAAAGCATCGCATCTGTTCAGTCATGTAAGCTAAGGTTTTTTTCTATCTGCTGATAGAGCACCTTGTTTCTTATTCTTTCTTTCGAGCTCAAGCCTACGCCCTCTTTCCTTCTCTGTCCCTTAGGCTCTCTGTCCTGCTCCCCTGAAAAGGGCGAAGCGGAAATTTCATAAGAGAAGAAAGCTGGTAGCGTAGATTCAGGCTACCCGAGTAGCTACGATTCCGTCCCTCCCAGTTCACAGGTGTAGTTGCGCGTACTTAAATTAATCCACTTTTTTCGAGATTTGGTTGGTGTTCAGTGTACCGCACCGTGGGTACAATAGAAGTATCAGGATCCAAAGAAAAGAAAGAAGAGAAAAAGCGCTAAGATAAAAACCTACATGCTTAACACATGCGTGCGAGTCGTATGAAAGAGAAAGACAAGACCCCTACCGGACCAGAGGCTTCCCGCCCGGATTATGTCCAAGAAGAAAAATGACCACTACGCACGAAGGACCAAGGTGGATTCAGGAGGATAAGGGTAAGAAGCGGGGTAGAGTAATGGTTAACTTCTCGGGCTCATAATCTGAAGACTGCAGGTTCGAATCCTGCCCCCGCCTAAGAACGTCGAGATGCTGTATTATATTAACGAGTCTCTCTCTTTTGAGCTAACTAAAGCGCTAAAGCAAGTAACTGCAAGAAAAGTTCTAGTCGATTGACCGACAGGAAAGTCATTCTATTCTGAGCACGTCTTCGCCGACCTACTTAAAGAACGAGCATATTCCTTCCCATCCACCATCTCCTTCTGGGTTACTCCGATGCACACGCTTAGCTACAACTTCTGGCTTACAAAAGCGGCCCCAGACTACTTCTCAAGTCTGATTGAAACTCAACTTGATGGGCAGAATCTTGAGCCAGAGGTCATACTGATCCTGTCCTTTCAATAGTGAACACGCACACAACAGAATCGCATCGAGAAAGACAAGGATGGGAATATGGTTGACCCAGAATTGACATAAGAAAGACGGCCCAACTTCATCACCAAAGAAAGGGGGAGCTTTGCCCATTCTAATTATCAAGATCCGGCTACCCAAGTAAGAAAGATTTCTAATAACAAACAAAGCGAGGAGAGCGATCTACAAGAGTAAGCGAATGGTTAATTCACTCAAGTCTTTCTTGGAAGTGGAAGAAAACAGATGCTATGCTGTCTAGCAAAGAACGCATGGATAAGTGGGCGAGCAAGCGAAGCCCCAGGTTCGGAAAGAATAGAAAGAATAGTAGATACCAGAATGATTCTTGAGCAGCGCGGGGAGAAGTGAAGAAAAGGCAAATCCTTGAGAAGGAAGAGCGCTATCCTAGTAAAGAAGATAAGTTCTCGAGATATCTATAGTGAACCGAATGTTGCTTAGGGCGGGTGACCATCTTATGATTGAAAATAAGCACCGAAAGTAAGAGAAGTGAGGCGTTCGGAACCTACTCTAGTAGAGGAACCAACCCCCCAGAAAACCTGACCAAAAAAAAAGAGCTACGTTCCCGTAACTAACGTTACTTCGGAGTATGTGGCTGATCCGCTGAGAAAAGACGGGAAGGCAAACAGAAAGTACTACTTTCTTAAGTTAAGATGAATCTATTGAAGAGTCAAGGTTTCCAATGAGCACGGATGAGGCGAAGCATCGATCCCTAACAAGCGAGGTAAGCGCCCGGATACAAAGGAATCTTAGTCTATGTCTTGGTCACCCAGAAAAGTCTTTAGAGATAGTTGAGGGACCTCTACTTTACGTACCCCTTTAGTCTTAAGAGAAAGTAAAGTAATACACTCAGTCTCACCGTTGGAGGATTTAGGGCGTTAGCCCGAAACCCATAGAGAGTCAAAAGGCTGTAGCACTGCAGGAAGACCAAGGTCTCGATCGACAGATCTAGTGGTCAGTCACCCTCAATATTGGATTCTACGGCCAATGCTGCTAAATTCAAATCACATTAATAAGAGAAATGGATTAAGCCAGTCTTCCATGGTTTGATGGAAGGAAGAGCTAAACCTGAACTGAACCTCGGGAAGGAGAATTCGTCTTCCAGCCAATCACGCAGGAATCTACTTTCTAATTGATTTCACGCGTCGACATGCTTCTACCTTTCATTTCTTTTCCTCGACTCAAATTTTTTAAAATAGATCCAATAAGAAAAAAGTATTTCATTTTATCAAGAGGAGAAATTCCAGCATGAAAGAGACCTGAAAAAATGGAAAAAAAAAAATGAAATTAAAGAAAGAAGTATATTTACAAGGCTCTAAGAGAGAAGAGCCATGAAAGAAGAGACCCGAACAGAGACTCGGTTTATACTCGCGCATCGAAGAGCATCGTTAATTTTGTAAGAGAATAGTTACGGCTTATCTAGCCTGTCCATGAATGAATCATTTGCGAAGAGACTAGCTCCTACACTTTCTTTCTTTTGTCGAGATTGGTTTGGTGTTCTTCGAACATTTCTAACCCTAGAAGCTATTGGTGACCAAGTAAGCTCAAGAAGCGAAGCTGGTCTTCCTGCCATCAGGGCATCAATCTCATGCTCATGCATGTGCGCTTTTAGTTCTGTCAACCCTTCGCTAGTAGAACTATCAGATAGAATGGCTAGTCGGTAAATAAGCCTTCCCGGGTTATCTCGTACCTATCTTTCAACCTAGTCAACTAGTCAATCTCTCTACGATTACAAAGAAAAACAACTCGAAAAGAATCTCCAGGTATACAAAAAGTAGTACGAGAGCTTTACACTTTTACACAAGGAAGGAGAACTCTTAGATCCGGATCCCTGTCCACGACTCTATTCTCTTCCCTTTCTGGTCTCTTCTATCAATAATGGGAGTGAATACCTGTCCGATCTTTCCTTTTATTCGTAGATCGGGGATTGGGGGATAGTCAATAGATTAGTGCAAACGAACTCTCCTTGCCGCTTCTTTCTCGTGGGTTCAAGCTTCGAGTACTTTCTATTCTAATCTTATAATCCCTGAATCGCAGTTTTGTTATCACAATCTCTCTCTTACTATAAGATAAACAAACTCTTTCTTGCTTTCAGCACCTGCCCTGAGCCGGAGGGTACTCTTTCAGGGAATAGAATGAGACTGACTTACCATTTCTCTAGTCACTCTCGCAGCTTCAGGGGAAGAGGGGCGTAGCGAATATCTGGTTCGAAAGCGAGTTCCGATTTAAGCTGTGAGCCAGAGCTGCTAATGGCTCACTGAACTCTCTTCTAGGCTGAGGCCTCTTTCTAATACCCAACCCACCAAGAGCGGAAAAGAGACCGGTGGGAAGAGCAAAAGCGATGCCATCGATTTTTCCTCGAATCACTTCTTCTTCCTTTCAATTTGAAAAGAGCATCTTCCCGGAGCGATAGATAACTCTTAGAATAAGGAAATGGGCCTTTTTCGCCTGCTTCCAAAAAAGAACCTATTCGTCAAGTCAAGATCGCCGCGCTTACGCCTTTTCCTATTGCCCCAGGCACCAATACTGCGCCGCTTCCTTTTATTCTGCATCGGCGCCCAAGCACTGGACCAAGGGCTTTCGAAATGAACTACTTGGCTCGGTTTCCTTCCCCCGCTTAATCGAAATCTCCTTCACTCACAACATAAGGCCAAAGCAATCCCAACAAAGAAAGATGCAGAGTGCTGTCATACCCCTTCCCTTGGGTGACTGAATACCCTTTCGTCACTTAACTACCCTTCGAGCTAAGAACAGGAAGAAAGCAGCCTTTCTCCTCTTTATATTATACGACAGCACCAAAGTCAACTGATAAAAGAACAGCAGATTTGTCTCAAAGAGCAGCGGACGAAATGCGCTTTCTTTGTCCTTCCTTCAACCTCAACCCCGAGAAAAGAGCTCTTTCTCGGCATCTCTCTAGAGGAATCGGAATAAGAGCTTCTTCTTCCTACCCCTTGGTCACTGAATCCTAATCTGACTCCCTGAGGTCACTTGGTCTGGGATCGACAATGGCCTTAGTTATTTATCTTAAACCTGCTACGTCATCGCCTTGGTGTGTGGGCTACACAGAGGCTCCTGACCTTTGAAAGGCTCTTCCCTTAGTCTCACTTTGTTCAACTAAGCACTTCGTGCCTTAACCTTCGAAAAAGAGCTCGCACTCAATCAATCGAAGGCGGAAAGCACTCTTCCGGGCAATCGGAAACAGTCATTCTCTTTTCTTTATTCATGGCCTTGTTATCTCCAAAAGTCGATAGGCAGCAACCTAAAGAAGGAAGAGAAGAGGATGAAGAACAAGCAAAAACCACTCTTTCAGAGCCTGATGTGACTCGGACCTCTGTTACCATTGGTCCTACATTGCCACGGACGTTTTAACCAAGAAATATCATAAGAAAAGTGCGATTGAGATGAACGGTATGCGAGTTTCATTCTTTCTTTTGTACTTCTCTTTCTTTATCGAGATTCAGTTGGTCTTCAGTTCGGTACAAGATCGAAAATCATGCATTCCATTCTATCGGCAGGGGCATCAATGAATCTACCAACTCGAAATTGCATAAGAATGAATATTTTATAGCTAAAAGACTGAAAACGAGATCTCTTTCCTCTAAAATGACCTGTAATGCAAATAAAAGCATTGAATCGACCGAAAGAAGTGCCCCTTCCTTTACTTGAGTGTCTTTTTTGGGACCTAGATGGCTGGTGGATCAACGGTGAGCCGTTCAACCAGGGATCTATCCATAGTTTTGTGTCCGTTCCGATGAAGTAAGAGATCCCCTCAAGGACTATCGATAGAGCAGAAGGCTTACTAAGGAAGGCAAAGCACAGATCCCTTACCTGTTTATCTACTACCAAAAGCAGGAGCAGTTGCAGGTATCGAGTGTTGTGAGGGCTTTCATTTGCGCGTTAAGGGCAGTTTCTGTTATAGCACTAGGAATCGGTGCCCTTAGTCTAAGCTAAAAAAAGAGATGGTCAAGAATTTGGAATTTCGTATATAGAGAAAAAATGCCCCAAACGTCCCATGCTGTTAGTTGGTAAACAACCAACCCACTTTTTATCTATAGTTCTTCACTACTCACTAAGTAAGGGGGTCTCTTTCTTTCTCTGGGGGGAATCCTTTTTTCTCAATCAAGCCTCAATTCTTTTTTCAAATGCAGCGACTAGAAAGATGTTATTTGCTGCTATTCTATCTATTTGTACATTAAGTTCGAAGAAGATCTTAATCTATAATGAAGAAATCATAGTAGCTCCTTCTTCTCTAGGCTTTATTCGGAAGAGTTTAGGTAAGACTTGCATGCAAAGAAAGGCTCGACAGGAGAGGCTATTCAGGAAGAACCGCAGCCCCTTTCTGGGCTTAGTAAGGCGCATCTGTTTTCTTGCTCCCTTGTTACGTTACGCATTAAGGACTCTATTACTATTTACGCTCAGAAAAAGCTTATTCATCTGCACCTTCTCTGGAACCGGGTATTCATTCCTAAATCCATAATCCATTTACCTCGACCAGGATCAACTCCTTCTATGCCCCACGCAAAAAGCTAAAAGTAAAGCAGTCATCAAGCCAGAGCTAGTTTAACAACTACCGATTCGCACCCGCCGGTCAAAGAATTCCCTTTCGAGAACACCGAGACGCTCCCTTTTAAGGTAAGGGGAGATCCTCTTTGGGACTAAAGTAAAGAGCTCTAACAGAAGAGCGGCAACAGCTTATCCAAAAAGACCTGTTCTCTTATCGTATCGCTTTGAACATTCTCCTTTCTCGGCCCAATCAAGGGTTCTGTTCTAGAGACAATTCCTTATTCAGGAACCCCTATTCTTGCAAAGACCGCTATGCACCTTGTTTACGATGCGCTTATTTGCATAACCTAACTCTCCTGGGGGCGAGGCAAGCAATAGAAAGGGCGTGGAAATTAGCCCTCGTAAGGCCTCTTACTTAAAGGCAGAACCAAAGAGAGTAGTGAGAGGAGTTCAAACCCGACTCAAGGCCTAGTATAGTAGATCTCTTCCTGCTACCTTACTGACTTCCCTGGGGGATAAGAAAAAGCTGTTACAGAATCAGCAGCTACCCATCTGTTGGAGGAAGGACTACTGGTAGTGGTTCGGCAGCTCAACTCTTATTAGTAGCGGCCCATGTAGATTGGGGGAAGAAAGAAGACTCGCTCTGGCTTTCAAGCGTGAACCAGGTCTGGGAATCGGCAAGAGGTCTTGGATTAGGCATTAGCGGTCAAAGCATTGATTCTAAGCCAGCCCAGATACGAGTGAGCGAAGCAAGCCTACGCCTACGAGTTTCCATTGACGAAGCGAGAGTAGATGCGACAGAAGGAAGTTATGCCACCAATCCCTAATCGACAGACTCCAATTCTCATACGAAATCCGAAAGGGAGGGGCACTTAAGTACACCTACGCACTGGTACGTAATAAATAAAGCAAAGATGCGGCCTAAGCGGAGTGAGTCTTAATCAAATGAAGCAGAAAGGATTCTCTCCAAAAGCATAAAGCAAGCAGAAGGAAGATCTTCGGATAAGCATGAAATGCCAAATCGGCGGCAGGAAAAGAAGAAATGTTTTGATCTTCTTGCCGACGTTCTAAGTTTCGTGTGCCGCTAAATTAAGCCTCTCTTTGGTTTTGTTTAGGCTTCTGCCTTTACTTTTCTCTAGCCTTTTGGCTTCCTACTTTTAGCCATTTTCTTTTGCTTTCAACACCATACCCGTTCTCTACGCACTAACTAGGGTTTGCTTAACCGTCTGCTCTCCTTTCGTTTGGCCACTTAGGATCGTTCCCTTTGTTCAGCGAATAAGACTGATTACGAATTTTTCAAATGAAAAGAAGGGCGCCGGTACAGGTGTCCCTTTCTTTTACTCTTAGAAAAGCACTAATTAAGTTACTTACGGAATGAAAAATCTCTCTATCGTCCAAGATCCTAAGGTTTGCATGTCTTAGGCTAGGCCGGTATGGTATCTCGCCTCTAGCCTCTCTATATAGAATTCTCGATCGAAATCTCATATGAAAAAGAAGCTCTCTTTTACCTCTGCTTTGATTCACGATTTCACTTAAAGCAGACTAGAATCTTCTTTGAACAAGCGAAAGAAGTCATATACACCTTACCACTAAACTAGATTTGTTTGGTTAAGGTACACACCACTTCCAATTGAAAAAGAAGTTCCCTTCTTAAACTTGTAGGAAATAACGTATGTAAGTCCAGCACTCTCTTCATTCTATCTGTTAGTCTAGTTGGTAGCAATCTAAGGATTTTCAGCTCTTCAAAGGTAGGTTAATCAGTCTATCCCCATTACCGTATCGGCTAAGGCTTCCCTTTCTTCCTTGCGTCGATTAGGGTCCCTGCCCTCCATTCTCTCTCAGCTTCCTCTGCTTGCTTTCATGTAGTTTCTTTTTTCGTAGGTAAATTCGTTTCTTCCGGCTAGACTTTCTTCTTGACTTTTATCTATTCGTTGAGGTACTTTTCACTCTTTTTAGGATGAAAGAAGTCCTTCTTTCCAGTCCGCTAGCAGTCCATACCTAACATCGAAGCCGTATCAGGGCCAATTCCCTTTCTTTGAGATTAAGACTCTGGTGAGAGGGAGCCCCATTCCCGATCGTCTTTATCGGAGAAGCCTTTGAGAAATTGTCCTATTTCCTTACCTGCTGTCCGGGGTCAATTCCTTTGTATCGAGGGGCTTTCCTTCCTAGGTCTATTCCTTCTCTCCACTTATTCGGTATGGTATGTCCGCCCAGTCGTCAAAGCTTTTCCTTTCCTTTTAACTAAGCCTTCCCGCTCTACTGGAAACTATCCTCTATCAGAAAGTCTCGTAATCAACTTGATTTTTTTTACTTGATCAATCGGAAAGAAGAAGGCAGAGGTAAACTCCCCAACTCGATCAATGGGTGCTCATTGGTCTTCTTGAAACTCCCCAACTGCCGCAGCTTTCGATTGGGGGAGCCTCGAGCATCCAGTATATGACATTAAGGAGTATTCCTCCATGGAGTAGTCCACTCATAGAACAAGCATGTAAGCGAAGCAAGAAAAAGGCTTTCCATTTTCATTACGATTAACCTTCCTCTCAATTAAAAGAGAGAGCTTCCCCATACATAAGACAAATAAGGAGATAATGGATCACCCTGTCGGAGACCCCGTTTAGGCTGAAAGGAGGAAAGCCTTTGACCATTCCACACAAGAAAGAGGACTGGGAAACACAATTCATAATGAGCTCTACGCATTTATCCGGAAAGCCAAAATCTCGGGGAGTATTAGTGAGTCCAATCTACTCTGTCATACGCCTTAGCAAGATCCATTTTTATAGTCATACCTCCTTGTCTAGAAGAAGTGCGACGGATCGAATAAAGTAATTCCTGAGCAATGATGACATTATCAGAAGCCAGGGATGAAACTAGCCTGAACGGGACATCTCATCAAGGTCTTAAATTAAACGGTTCATGGTGAGAATTTTATAAGCCACATTACATAAGCTGATAGGACGAAAATGAGCTGCTGTAGTGGGGTGAGTTTCTTTCGGAATAAGAACAATAAGAGTATTCTCCAATTCTATAGGAAAGGTACCTGACTCAAATGCAGAACATACAAGATCGAAAATTGTGTCACCTACAATATCCCAATATTTTTGGAAAAAGACGGGTTGGAGCCCATCCGGTTCAGGGGCTTTATACGGTTTCATTGCCTGAATAGCAGCATAAACTTCTTACTTTGAGACAGGAGCAATAAGCAAATCAGCTTGAGCACTAGAAATACAAGGATGGTTATCAAGAGGAGGGTGATGAGCAGGAATAGACTCCACTGAACAGAAAAGAGATTGAAAATGCCTGAAAATGGATCCTTTAACAATATCATCATCAGAACCCCATTCTCAAGTCTCAATCTTTGAATTCTGTTTCTCTGCCTTCTGCACACCGTAGTCGCATGAAAAAATCGAGTTCCTTTGTCTCCAAGAAGGGCACCGTTTGGTCTAGAAGCAAAAACATAAGAAGAGTGGATAAGAAGAAGAAAAAGAAGAAACCGGGCTAAGAAGAGAAAGGGGAAGTTCTTCCGATAACGGGATTGAGAGCGCAAGAGCTGTGTGATAGGCAAAGGACTCCACCAAGAGAGGATTGGAGGAAAGTAACCTACAACCTACCATTCGGATTGGCAATAGAGCACGCTTTCAGCCTAGTAGACAACTAAGCAGGAGGAAGGGGAAGTCTTACAAGCAACCTAATTCCTATGTTATAGCCTTCGTTCCCTGGTCTATCGGTGTGCTCCGACAGTGACGAGTTCGAGGAGTGAACCCGAGATATCTGGTTCAGAAGGTTGCCAATGGGGCTAGTGGCGTCCCCGCCCCGCCTCATGAAAGGGAAGCGATATCATTTGGTCGACCAGTCAATAAGAGGGAAAGCACGAACTAGGATCGACCTGCATGTGAGGCAGCGAGTGAGATCCCGAAGAGTTCCGAAAAAGGGTTAGGAGAGTTTGAAGATCTAGAGCGAAGCGAAAGGCCAACCCCGCGGGAAGGAAGTCAGAAGAGAAGGAAGAGACTTTTTACAAATTACAAAGATGAAGACCTAGAGCTAGAGCTTGTTGAGAAAGTCGCTTTAAAGATGGTCACCCTTTCCTATGGGAAGTAAGGAAGTTTCAAGCGATAGCAAAGGCCTTACCTTAGGGAATAGGATCTCTTTCTACGTTTACTGATGCGTCTTCGGATGCTTTTGCAAGAGCGTTTGCTTTAGCGTCTGCGGCTCGTAAACCGAGTGCTTCAGCTTCGTGGGATTTGGATAAGCGCCTGTACACTGTCCTAGGTTGGGTGTGCCATCAAAGGAGAGCCCTTTTACGTATACGTAGGGTATAGTATCGTAATTTTGGTTGTCACCCTCATAAACCCGCTTTCTCCACTTGAAGTGGTTGACTGGGAAAAGACCAACAACGGAACTCCTTGTTTGTTGTGTTCTCGCAGGGGAAAATTTCTTATACTTCATACCGAAACAAAAGACAATAAGAGGCTGGTGAAGGAAGGGGTGGCTGGTCCGATCTGGGAATAGTCCCAACCCTTCCTTTCAAAGGGTTTCCAAGCAAGTCTGTAGAGGCCAGGGAATCTCAAATGATGGACAAAGTCAATGCTTTGTCTTTATCTTCTTTTTGACGAGACAACGGGATTTAAGCTTCAAAACCTGCGTTTGGGGTCCCGATAAGGTAATCACCTATAAATTCTTCTAATCGTGAGATTCTTTTAGCTGAGATCTCAGTCTATCTTTGCATCTCTTGAGTATGTAAGGGCTAATGGAGTGAGTTCATTGATGTAGAGAAGATGGGAGAAATTCGGTAGAAGGCAAAAAAATAGAAAGATCTTCTTACCAGGAGTCAGATTCAAGTGATCCAAAGACTAGGGAATGCCCGTCCTTAGTAGGATTTCCAGTAGTCGGTTTTAGGTTGGGGTGCTAATAGTAGCATAGTTGCTTAGTCACCTTCCTCTTACGTATTACTATCTAGGGGCTTTTAAGCTGGTGTCTTTACTTATGTCATTAGCAAGGTGTAAACTACTCGCTTGGTCGCTGAAAGCCCTTCCCTTCGAAGGAAATGTACCTGTCCTAGCAATCTCTGCAGCTCCTTCTTTTTCTTGCTGCTTGGGCCTTAGCCTTGAGTCATTCCGCTATCATTCGAAATGGTCTATGTCGTAGAAGGTGAAATCTCATAGGCAGATGTAGTCTGGTAATCCAGAAGTGATGCATTTCTTTATGAGGGAAACTGGCCCATAGCCCTCTTCTTTTTATTTTCAGCGAACCGCGCCCCATTCTCACTGCCACAAGGCCCAGAGCCCATTATTCTAAAGCAGCCTAGCCAAGGCAGGCTTTCGAGCAGGCAGGACAGATGCCGATTCTACCTCTGCCAACTTCCTATTTCTAGCAGGATTTTCTCCATCAACATCCAAGGTTTGTCTTAGCAAGATCCGGTCTAACTCTTTGAAAGATGCAGGTTCAATTCTTTCCTTAATGGGCGAATTAGCCACAGCACAGAGTAAATACCCGAGCAATTCCATTGCTATTGAATACGTTGGACTGTGAACTCTTGTTTAAGAAGCTGGGATCGGAACTTCTTCTTTCGCTTGTTCACGACTCTCCGATGAAGGCTTTCAGGCCTAACCGCAGCTATTTCTAGAGGAAGGAAAGAAGGGCTCAGCCAGACCCGGTTCAATTCGTTTTTTGCGGGAATACCTGGGCTGTCTTATGGCAGCGAAAAGAAAGGTTATTACGAATCGGCTCTTCCTTCTTAGAGAGATTAGCACTAAGAGTTTCTCACCCTAGCCGGAATTAGTGAAGAACAAGAAGAAGCTCTTGCCACTGTCGGCATAACTGCTTTTGGTGGTAAGGACATGGCTTAAGGAAGTTTTTTGTAAGGGCATCGCCCGAAAGCAAAGCGCTTAGGAAGGACAGATGAATTGACTCGATCAAAAACCATAAATGGGGCTAGTGCTTTCCCACCCACCGAAATCATTCCTGCTAGAAATAGATTAAGAGAAGACAGACGGTACCTTTCCTAAAGCCATGGTTCGGCACCTTCTATACAACTAGAAGCTAGAGAGCTTTAACCGAAAGGAGAACAAGCTGTTCACGGCTCGTGTCATAGCTGTTCAATCAAAAAAAGTCAGAATGACCGATTAGAGTACTGACAAGGATACATGAGGGCTGATGGGCCCCATTCTTTATGCTGCTAACTCTCAGTTTGGTCCTACTTCTGGTTCATTTTGTTACTAAAAAGGGAGGAGGAAACTCAGTACCAAATGCTTGGCAATCCGGTGGGGGTGAAGGGGAGGGTAAACCGAGGCAAAGTCGTTTATGATTTTTTCTCAGAGGCATTCTTATCATTTGGTAGATCCAAGTCCATGGCCTATTTCGG